CGATTTTTTAAATTTAATTAAAATAATAAATAATATTTTAAATTAAAAAACATTTTTAGGTATAAAATAAGATAAAATAGAATAAGTGGCGGTATAGCCAAGTGGTAAGGCCGTGGATTGCAAATCCTCTACCCCCAGTTCAAATCTGGGCGCCGCCTTTTCAAAAATTTATTCAAATCTTTCTAATTTTTTCAATCTTATGTTTTTTCAATCTTATTGGTTTCTTAAAGTTATAGGTTTTCCTTTAAATGGAATCACTATTTTCAAAAAAGTGATCATTCTCTTTTAATATAATTAAAAAGTTTCTTATAAAGTCAAGATCATTTAAAAATACATCAGCTAACTTCCCAGTTTTTTTTAATAATAATAAGTAAGGAAGTTTATCCGCCCAGAATGCTACTTCTTTTTGGGTTAATTTAGCTTGATTAGCAAATGTAATATCTTCCACAATTAAATCAAACGCTAATAAATCCCAAAAATAATGATGAAACTTTAAAATATTTCGCACTTGGTCGGAATATAACACAACAAATTCAGCAAACTCTCTATTATTTGCTATAAGTTGTCGATATGTAATTTCTTGATTCATTAAATAACGAATTTGTGGATTATTACGATTTTCGTGATAAATTCTAACAAATTCACAAACATCCAAAACTTCTTTTAAATTTATAATATTATTATCATTATTATTATTATTAATATTATTCATTAGTTTTTTTAATGTATAATTGATTTAAATATAAAATTTCTAGATTATTTTGCTCGGATAACTCCATTAAAACTTCTTCTAAAATAGCAGCATTCTTTAATATTTGCTTAACAAAAATACGATTGTTTATTAAATTAAAGAAAAAAGGTAAAAATTGCAGCCAAAAGTTGTATTCTGCCTGTGTGAATTTGTACTCGTCTAAATCATTGATTGACAAGCTTCTATAAGCTAAATTAAAACAAAATGTATCATTAGAAGTTAAGATCTTATTTACTTCATTTTTATGATTTATAACAAAATGAATTATACTAAGATTGTTCAACACAACTGATTTCTTCAAAATATTAGCATCAAAAATGCATGTAAGCATTTTTTCTACGTTGGGTAAATCTGGTTTTCTGAGTAAATTAGGAATTTCCATAAATTAAAGCTATATATATATCTATACATATTAGACTTATTTTTTTGAAAAAAAATACAATTAATTAAAAATTTCCAATAAATAATAAAAAGATTTAATTTTAGAATTAACTTAAAATTCACTTCTGTTAGTTTATTTAATCTGAAAGGACATTTATTTTATAAGGATTTAATAAAATCCCTTTTAAAACAAGTCCACGTTTCGTTTTTATTTCCTGACAAGAAGGATATTTTTTATTTAACTTCTGTTTAAGCAAACCGTAAAAAACGAGTTTTCCAATAAATTCATTTTCATTTTTAATTTTATTATTAGAAAATAATGCAAGATTAAGAATCACAATGTTATAGCAATCTCTTAGTAAAAGAGAACTATTTTCATCTTTTGATAAAACTGAATCAATAAATTTATCTACAGTTAAAAAAATATCAATATTTGTTACAATAAACGTTTCTTTTAATAATTTTGGCATAAACAATATATTCTAAACTTATTTAGGAAAAAACATTGTTGGATAATTTTGTTTTAATTTAGCTTTAACAGACTGAACAAGCGCTGACGGAGCATTTTTAACTTGCTCAGCCGTAAATTTAGTCAATCCAGTTTCAACTCCAGCTTTTTGCAATAGAACAAGAGCAATTTGCTCTTCAAGGAGTCTTTCTTCAGTTGTTCTTGGAATAGCAAGAAATTTTTCTAATTTTGACCGTTTTTCCAATTTAGCTGTATCACTTTTTTTATCATTTTCAGAACAGCATTCCTCACTAGTATACGTAATTTTTTCAGGTTTCGGTTTAGATGTATTTACAGAAACAAATTGATCATTAAATTCAAAAATTTTTTTATTTATAGTTGTATTTATATTTGTCTTTATATTTGGATTTGACATGGGTTTTCTTACATGATTTGCTAAATCGGGCGAACAATAACGAGCATCAGTGCGTTCAACAAATGTTTCTAGTGGCATAATGTGTTGTTCAATAAAATTATTTACCGTGTTATCTAGAGCTTTCCGAAGGTTAGCTCTTTGTTCTAATTCTTCTTGAATATCTACCCGGATTAAAATAGTTTGCAGAATTCGACTATAATCTGCACTCATTTTAACTTCCTGTGCCAATTGTTGTAATTCGTTAGAAATTCGTAATGAAAAGGGATCAAGCATTACGCTACCAAAATACCGGCGGATTCTTTCTGGTATGTCTTCCTCTTTACGAATTTTAGAAAATTTAATACTCCCTATAGATTTCAATTCTTTGAAAAAAGCTGAAAAAAGTTTAAGTGGTTGCATCGCGCCTTTTACAGCTTTAGTACCAGTATCCCCTGCAAGCTTTAAAATAAAATCACCTGCGCTAATGTCACCTTCTATCTGCATTTGATTTAAAGTACCATCAACTAAATATTGAATTGAGGACGTTTTTGAGAAAGACGAATACGAACGTATTGTACTACCCAATATACGCGCAATAATCAGTGATGCACCCCGCCCCGGGCCATCTAATTGTGGAAGAAAATGACCCTCTGGAGTAAAAGTTCCTAATTTGGCTTGAGTAATATGATTTGCTTTTTTCACTCCACTTATAGAAGCTGCATTATAATAGTCAGTAACAATTCTATTGTCTACTTGCTGTGCAACTTTATTTGCAATTAGTTCACCCATAATAACTGCAGCTTCAGGATTTACTTTGTAGTAAAAAACATGCCATGATTTGTTATATAAAACTCCGTCGTTCTCACTAGACACACCCCAACTAGCAGAATGTCCGATTTTAGTTTTTAAATAAGCTGCTTGTAGTTCAGGATAATTATTCTCTCCTTCAAAAGGTATATATTCACTGCCAAATCGGGTATATGGACTTATCGATGACGAAATCACTCGCGGTATAAGAACTCGATTTTCTTTTGGAACAGTAGAAATTAACCTACGATCATATCTAGAAATTGATTCAATAATTGGTTTTTTTGTTTTTAAATGATTTACACTAGTTAATTTTGTATTTATTTCAGAATTGAGTAAATTATTAGAAATTATTTTTTGATTTTTATATAAATTCAATAAATATAAAATTCCACAAACTACGGAACCTAATATCAATAAACTTGCAATTAATAATAATTTTTTTTTATTTTGGTTCATAATTTTTAATTAATTATAATTTTTAAAATAAGAAAATCATTTCGAAATTTTCATATATCTATATATATATATATATATATATCATATATTAAGTGGTCTATAAAAGATAAAGTAATTTATAATTTATAAATTACTTTATCTTTTATAGACCACTTAATTATCATTGAGTCTTTATCAAATATATTATATATAAATATTGCTTGAACGATTTTGTCGTATTTATGTATAATAAAAACTTTAATTTATAATAACTTAAGTCTTGTTCAACAAATATCAACAATTAAACAGGTTGTTTTGTTAAAAGTCGTGATTTGATAGTTTGAATTTCCGTTTCAATTGTTTCAACAAAATTTGTAACTTCATTTATTATTTCGTCTTTTGTTTTTTCTGGATTTGCTTTTAAATAATTTTCAGCATTTTGTCGGCTTCGTTTAATTCGGTCTAAACAATTCTGAACTTCAGGTTACAATGAAATAATTTCAGAAGTTTCATTTGTTGGAATTTCGCTTCCTAAAAGATTAATTATTGGTCTTACACTATCATTTAAATGCTTATAAGCTTTTTGAGGTTTATTATCAGTTAATAACTTTATTGCTTCTTTTTTTCTATTTAAAATTATTCGAATGTTATACAGTTAAGAAAATAGTAATTCATCCAAAGACATACTTTTAATTTCAGAGGATTCCAGCGATTTTGGATTAACAATATTTAATTTTAACGCTAACTTTTCTACCATTTGAGCTAAAGAAGATTCTTCTTCAATAATTACAGATGAAAAAGCTTGACTAGTTGAAACACTAGAACGATTTTCACGTGGACTTTGATAAAGTAAAGGTGTGCTACGCTGTGGACGCTATAGGGTAGTTTTGCCGTTTTTGAACACAAGGTCAAGGTCCAAGTCCCAAGTGATATTTAGAAATTGAACTGAACTTTCAACCTGACCAGAATTATTTAATTTTGACTCAGATCCATTATTACTATTATTTAGTAAAAATCTGTAACGGATTTGGAAAATCAGTCTGAAATCCTGCCTCTATATCTATTTCAACGGCTTTTCGATCAGGTTTTTGAGTTGTATCATTAACTGTAATCCCAACTTCTCCACTAAGATGTTTTGTAAGAGATAAAGGAAAAATTCCGATAGCTCGAATCCTTACAGAACTAAAAATATTAAAAAATAAAACAGCGCTTATTTGACCTATTTTTGAAAGTATAGACATATTCTATATATATATATATATATATATATATATATTTTATCTTTTCTTAAATCTACTATATTTTTGACTAAAATTTGCCTTTTTCTTTAGAAAAGAAGAACCTGATTTTTCAATAGGTGAAACCTGTAAAGAGGATACATATTGTAGAAGTAGCTAAAGTTTTAAAAGTGTCATTTTACCATCTGTCACTGATAGATTTGACATTCTCGCAAGTAACGTACTGTCCGTTTCAATCGTTATGGATACAAAAATATGAGAAATGATATTTAGTTTTTTAAATTTCTTTAAATATAAAATGTATGCATCATTTGAAACGTCAAATCTTTGCCTTCACATCATATTAATTAATTTTTCATAACTCAAAGACGGTTATTACACCTTTTTTTTTTACTAAAAACATAAAAAATAAATATATATATAATATACATAGTATTTCAAGGAAAATTAATATATGGGTAAAATAGTAGGAATTGATTTAGGAACAACTAATTCGGTTGTAGCTGTAATGGAAGGTGGGAAACCAACAGTTATTACAAATGCTGAAGGATTTCGTACTACTCCATCAGTTGTAGCATATACAAAAACTGGAGATCGACTTGTTGGACAAATTGCAAAAAGACAAGCTGTATTAAATCCAGGAAACACATTTTATTCAGTTAAACGTTTTATTGGGCGTAAATTCGATGAAGTAACTGAAGAAGCAAAACAAGTTCCTTATAAAGTAACAGGAACACAAAATGTTAGGATTGAATGTCCAGCTTTACAAACTTCATTTACTCCAGAAGAAATATCTGCACAAGTTTTACGAAAATTAGCAGAAGATGCTAGCAAATATATTGGAGAACCTGTAACTCAAGCAGTAATTACTGTACCAGCTTATTTTAATGATTCTCAACGTCAAGCAACAAAAGATGCGGGTAAAATTGCTGGTCTTGAAGTTCTTCGAATTATTAATGAACCTACAGCAGCTTCTTTAGCATATGGATTAGATAAAAAGAAAAATGAAACTATTTTAGTTTTTGATCTTGGTGGTGGAACATTTGATGTTTCTATTTTAGAGGTAGGAGATGGAGTTTTTGAAGTGTTATCAACTTCAGGTGATACTCACTTAGGTGGAGATGACTTTGATAAAAAATTAGTTGATTTCTTTATTGAAGAATTTCAAAAACTTGAAAGTATTAATCTACGTGAAGATCAACAAGCTTTACAACGTTTAACTGAAGCCGCTGAAAAGGCTAAAATTGAACTTTCAAGTGTTACCCAGACTGAAATAACATTACCGTTTCTTAGTCTTAGCCCATCCGGTCCGAAACATTTCGATACTACTTTAAATCGTGCAAAATTCGAAGAATTATGTGCTACCTTAATCGATCGTTGTCGAATTCCAGTAGAAACAGCATTAAAAGATGCAAAATTAACCAAAGAAGATATTGATGAAGTTGTTTTAGTTGGAGGGTCTACTCGTATTCCAGCGGTACGTGAATTAGTTAAAAAAATATTAGATAAAGTGCCAAACCAAAGTGTAAACCCTGATGAAGTTGTTGCTGTTGGCGCAGCGGTTCAAGCTGGAGTATTAGCTGGTGAAGTAAAAGATATTGTTCTTCTTGATGTAACTCCACTTTCTCTTGGGGTTGAAACTTTAGGAGGTGTAATGAGTAAAATTATTGTTCGAAATACAACAATTCCTACTCAAAAATCTGAACTTTTCTCTACTGCAACTGATGGTCAAACTAATGTTGAAATTCATGTTTTACAAGGTGAACGTGAATTTGCCAAAGATAATAAGAGTCTTGGAACATTTCGTTTAGATGGTATTGCAACAGCTCCTAGAGGAGTTCCTCAAATTGAAGTAACTTTCGATATCGATGCAAATGGTATTTTATCAGTAACGGCGAAAGATAAAGGTACTGGAAAAGAGAAATCCATTACAATTACTGGTGCCTCTACTCTAAGTAAGGACGAAGTTGAACGTATGGTTCAAGAGGCAGATAAAAATGCTGCTCAGGATAAAGAAAACAGACAAAAAATTGAATTAAAAAATCAAGCAGAATCTTTAATTAATCAAGCTGAACGTCAACTTAAAGAGTTTAAATTAGAAACTAATGTTCAAGCTCCTATTGAACAAAAAATTCAAGAGCTTCAAACAGCATTAAAAGAAGATAATTTTGAGCAAATTCAATCCCTTTGTCAAGAACTTCAGAATTCTCTCTTAGAAATTGGAAAACAAGTTTATTCCAAAAATGAAGAATCAACTGCATCAAATAAAAATGAAGAAGATGTAATTGATGCTTCTTTCTCTGAAGAAAAATAACGAAGTTGAACGTATGGTTCAAGAGGCAGATAAAAATGCTGCTCAGGATAAAGAAAACAGACAAAAAATTGAATTAAAAAATCAAGCAGAATCTTTAATTAATCAAGCTGAACGTCAACTTAAAGAGTTTAAATTAGAAACTAATGTTCAAGCTCCTATTGAACAAAAAATTCAAGAGCTGCAAACAGCATTAAAAGAAGATAATTTTTAGCAAATTCAATCCCTTTGTCAAGAACTTCAGAATTCTCTCTTAGAAATTGGAAAACAAGTTTATTCCAAAAATGAAGAATCAACTGCATCAAATAAAAATGAAGAAGATGTAATTGATGCTTCTTTCTCTGAAGAAAAATAAACACAATAAATTAGGAATTAAATTAGTATATTATAATATTGAATAGGTTTCAAAATTTATTTTAATTCCTAATTTATTTTGTTTATTTTAAATCAAACCTTATGACAAACGTTTATATTCCTCAAACACCATTATTTTATAAAAAAAATCATATTAGATTATTATCGAAATTTTATAATGAAATAATTAAAGATCAGTCAGCAGAGGTAAAAAGTCTATTAATAGATATTATATTGCTCTCTTATCTTTTTGCAAAGATTATATATATTCCACCAAATGGAATTATACGATCACCATATCAAGATTGGTTTTGTGCATCAATGGCATTGCAAAATCAACTTATTCAGCTTTGTATGGGATATCATACCAAAACGGGAAAGATGCTTTTTCCAATTATAACAGCATATTCGATTAAACAAATTGACACTGTAACATATTCATATCGTAATCAATATTTACAAACCCTTGCTTCACCAAATAAGCTACCACTTCTTTGTTCTGGATTAAAACAAAACAAACTATCTCATGGTGAAATGCAGGAATTATTTGTACTGGAAAACCGAATTCAGGAAAAAATAAAAGATGTACGCCCATTTACATTTAAAAATGGTGGAAAAATTGCTCAGAATGAAATTGAAGGTCGCGCGTGGCTGGCAAATGAAGTGAGTATGGCGTTTGAAATTGCATTTCAAACCGTTTATATCAATGTGTACCCACTTTATAAATCCGTTTATCTAAAAGCTGATTGTCCATGGGATGGAGAGGTTGTCCTTAATTTAGAAAAATATCCTTAAGTCAATTCTTAATTTAAAAAGTTAAACAAAATTTTTCATTAACTCTTTTTCATTTTTTTTTGTTTTTAAATTTTTTTAAAAATACATTTTATTTTATTCAAATATTTTTTTTTGGAATTATTTAATTTAAAATTACCTATTAAATTAATATAAATTATTATTATTATTTTTATAGAATAAAAGATTAGAATAATAATAAATCACTATTATTATTCTAATCTAAATCAATTAATAATAAATTTTATCACCACCCCAACGTTAATATCCTGAAGAACCTCCAGCTATTCCTCAGGTTCCTCATAATAAAGAGTACCACTTAATTCCGAATTTGAATTCTTAACGCTTTCTTTCCCCTTTAAATTAAAACTAAAACTCGATAAAACTTTATGAACTCCCCTCGCCAACTTCGATAGCAACTATTGGTTTTTGCGTTATATCTGAAATGGGAATTTGGCCATCTATAATTGGAGGAATAGGCCGATCAGCAATTGCTTCAAAAATAAAAGGGCCAAACATCCTAAATATAAGAAAACGCCCGATTTCCCGTATTTTTTCAAGACTAAACATAATTTTCTCCATTTTGATCAGTTTTTTTTATTGAAAAAGATAATTCAATCAAATAAAATGTTGAAATTCAATATAATAAAATTATTAATATTTTTTATTAAAAATAAATATATAATTTTTCTCTTTCTAAAATTTTTATTATATTTATTTAACCATACTATATAAAACCAAATATTTTACTAAAATCAAAGAATTTTAAAACAAAATAGCATAAGGCACTATAGTGCCTTATGCTGACACAAATTTCCTTCAAAAAAATTGAATAAAAAAACTTTAGCTGCTTTAAATTATGTAGCAACTATAAATAATGCTTTACCGTCAGTTGCCGCTTTAGGAACTAACTGTGCCAATCATACCCAACAAAACTTAACAATAAAAAAACCAAAAATCGAAGTACATTTATTCGACAACTTATATCTGTGACATCTACTTTACCATATTTACCAGACGGTTTATACAATGAAAAATTGAATAAACATCAAATTACGGAATTACAAAAAATACGAATTCAAATAAATCAGTCCTTAAAAGATTGGATAGATCGTAAAAACAAATATTGTTTAGAATTTTATAATTCAGCAGTACGAGTTCAAATTCTTGATATGTTTGCTGAACTATTAAATGAAATCCTTAAACTTATCAATAAAAACAATTTTTGGATTACCCTTATAGTTTTAGATAAAAAATAAATCAAACTTTTAAATGAAATAGCACAATACTATCAATAAAATTGTAGAGTGAACCCCCAAAAAAATAAATAAATTATCTAATTTTTTTTATAAATAAATTGTATATAAATAAAATAAAACTAACAAAATAAATTTTGTTAGTTTTATTTTTAAGACTAAAAAATTAGATTTTTTTAATTTAAATAAAAAAATAAATAATATTTTAAATTAAAAAGCATTTCTAAGTCGAAAATAGGATACAATAAAATAAGTGGCGGTATAGCCAAGTGGTAAGGCCGTGGATTGCAAATCCTCTACCCCCAGTTCAAATCTGGGTGCCGCCTTTTCAAAAATTTATTCAAATCTTTCTAATTTTTTCAATCTTTATTTTTTATAATTTTTTTAAATATTTGAAAAAAAAATTTATTATATTCCAATTAACTTCATTTAATTCTTCTTCATCTAAAAAATGTCTAAGCATTATAATTTATTCCTCACTAAAATTGTATTTGATAAATAAAAACTAAATAGGTATTGATAATAAAAAAGTAAATTAGGATCATTTGTAAATTTTTTTAAAATCTCTTTCACATGGTTTGTATCTTTTAAAAAGAGTTTAACAATGTCCACAGACTTATAGATATCAAATAAGAAAGGCAAATTTGAGACCCAGAACATTCGTTCATTCTCTTTAAATGTTAACAAATCTTTCTTATTTAGATTATTAGATGACAATCGTACCGCAAAAGAATCATCCACTGATAATACTTTTACTACATTTTCTGTATTATTTACTACAAACTCAGCAAGTGGAATATTTCCTGAAATCTTTTTCCACAATCTCATCTCATTAATAATATCCTCATGCACTTCTGCTATAATTTTTGGATCTAAGAGTTTCTCAAATACAGAATTCAGGTCTTTATCTACATTACTATCATTATTATTATCTTTCATAATATAATAAAAATTTTAATAAAAATTATTTAAATAAATATCCTTGGTTTGTTTCTTATACAATTAATTTAAATATAAAATTTCGAAATTTCCTCCATTATTTAATTCTACTAAATATTATTTTAAAAGTTCTTCATTTACGAAAATTTGTTGAATAATAATTATAATTATTATATCAAATTATATAAAAATAGTAAAAATCTAAACCAGAAGTTATAACGTTGAGGTGTTATTAATCCTAATTCAGGAATAAATAAAGATTTAAATGCAAATTTAAGCCATATAAAACGCCCAATAGTTAAAGCTATTTTTACTTCTTCTTGATAATTTAACACAAACTGAATTCTTGAAATGTTATTCAATACTACCGATTAATCTAAAAGATCGGAACTAAATATTTGTTATAATTTTTCTTTTATTTCAACCGAATCCGGTTGTTTTAATAAATTATTAATTTTCACTTAGATGTAAACCGATTAAATAAAATTTATACCATTATTATGGTTGATATTCTTATTAATATCATTGATCAGTTCTTTAAACATAAATTTTATTTTAAAAATAAAATTAAAAACAAAAATTTTGTTTTATTTTTTTAAACTTTTTAGAGTGATTACAAATTTTTTTACTCAATCGAAAATAAATATTGATAATCTATTTCCTTTTTTGCCAATTAATTGTCTTTTTTTTAAAGAAGAATATGCATATCCCCATAATACTTATAGATCAAAGTTATTAAATGGGTACAAATAACGCTTATATCACGTAGAATTAAAAACCAAACAGCCAGAATACCTCCATTTCGAATCTATATAAAAACAAATAAGAATTATAACGATTAATTGTGATGGGGAATTTAATAAATTTTTTATTTTTTAAATATATTTAACAAAGAATGAAAATATATTGATTATGTTTTAATAAAATATAGTTATTTTTTAGAAAAAAAACACCATTAAATGTACTATAGTGGATTTCACTCGTCAACATATCTCTTTGGATAATAAATAAAAAATGTTTTTAAATATATAAAACTTACTGTTAATGATGTACAGATCATATATAATTTAATTAAAAAATTAAAATAATGAATAAAAAATAAAACTAATTTAATATCAACAATAACTTTTGAATTTAACTCTTGTTGATCATTTTTTTACTCAATATGTTGTTTATTCATAAGAAAATTATTTCTATTATTAGAAGAGATAAAAAATTTATAAATTTTTTATCTCTTCTAATAATAGAAACTCTAATAAGTATAAATTTTATTATTTTTGTTGATTCTCAGCTTTATCAACAACAATACATTCAGTGGTTAAAACCATTCCTGCAATAGACGCTGCATTTTGTAAACCAGAACGAGTTACCTTTGCCGGATCTACAATTCCTGCTTCAAACATATCTACAAATTCGGCATTAGCAGCATTATAACCAATATTAAAAGGTTTATCTTTAACTTGTTCCGCAATAACAGCACCATTTTGACCCCCATTCTCAACAATACGTTTTAAAGGTGCAGTAAGAGAACGAGCAACAATCATACCTCCAATAAGTTCTTCATGTTGTAAATTTGATTGAACCCAGTTTTCTAATTCAATAGCCAAATGCGCAAGTGTTGTGCCACCTCCTGGAACAATACCTTCTTCAACAGCCGCTTTTGTTGCATTAATAGCATCTTCTAAACGTAATTTTTTATCTTTCATTTCTGTTTCAGTTGCAGCACCAACTTTGATTACTGCCACCCCACCAGCTAATTTTGCTAATCGTTCTTGTAATTTTTCTTTTTCATAACCAGATTCAGTTTCTTCTATTTGTCGTCGAATCTGTTCACAACGTGCAGAAACACCTTCTTCATTACCTTCTGCAATAATTGTTGTATGGTCTTTTGTGATATTTACTTGACGAGCTTTTCCTAAAACATCTAATTTAATGCTATCTAAACGTAAACCAGTTTCTTCAGAAATAACCTGTGTATTCGTTAAAACTGCAATATCTTGAATCATAGCTTTACGACGATCTCCGAATCCAGGTGCTTTTACAGCAGAAACATTCAAATTACCGCGTAATTTATTTACAACTAAAGTTGCTAATGCTTCTTTTTCGATATCTTCAGCAATTATAAAAAGAGGTTTTCGTGCTCTAGCAACTTGTTCTAAAATTGGAACTAAATCTTGTACTAAAGTAATTCTTTTATCAGTAATTAAAACATATGCATCTTTTTGCACAACTTCCATACGTTCTGGATCTGTTACAAAATAAGGAGAAATATAACCTTTATCAAAACGCATCCCTTCAGTAATTTCAAGTTCTGTGGTTGTAGACTTTCCTTCTTCTAAAGAAATTACACCCTCTTTTCCAACTTTTTCAATCGCATCTGCAATCATCTTACCAACTTCATCATCATTACCTGCAGAAATAGATGCAACTTGCGTAATTGCACGTGAATCTTCGACAGGTTTTGCATGACTAGCTATTGTCTCCACTACTTTCTGAGTTGCACGATCAATCCCACGTTTAATAGCCATAGGATTCGCACCAGCAGCTACATTTCGCATACCTTCTTTAACCATTGCATAAGCAAGAACAGTTGCTGTAGTAGTTCCATCTCCTGCAACATCGTTTGTTTTAGATGCTGCTTGACGAATTAATGCAACACCTGTATTTTCAATATGATCTTCTAATTCAATTTCTTTTGCAATAGTTACACCATCATTAACAATTTGGGGAGCACCAAATTTTTTTTCTAAAACAACATTTCTACCTTTAGGACCTAAAGTAACAGCAACTGCTTCAGCTAGAATATCCATTCCTCTTTCTAATGCTCTACGTGCACTTTCATGGTATAAAATTTGTTTTGCCATAAATTTTCCTTTTTTTTTCGACTTTGTTTAATTAAATTTTGTTACAAAAAATTATTCAATAATTGCCAAAATATCCTTTTCTGAAAGTAGAACATATTCTTCATTTTCTAATTTAATATCAGTTCCAGCATATTTTGAATAAAGTACTTTATTGTTTACTGTAACTTCTAATGGTTGATAAGAACCATCATCATTTCGTCTTCCAGGACCTACAGCTATAATTTCTCCAATTTGGGGTTTTTCTTTTACAGTTTCAGGTAATAAAATTCCACCAGCAGTTTTTTCTTCAGATTGACTAACTTTTACTAAGACACGTTCTCCTAGCGGACGTACAGTTTTTACATTTAAAGTAATTGTTGCCATAAATTGTAACTCCTCTAAAATTTTTAGAAATTAGCATTTAATTTTATTTATTGCTAATAATAACAATTTATTCTGTTTTTTGTCAATATTTATTGTACTTTTTTTTATTTAAATTGTAAAAAATCCAGATTTTTTTTATTTAAATTAATCAAAAATCTAAATTTTAAAAATATTTTAAATAATATTAAAAATTTTATTCATAATTTAAAATATGAAAGAAGTAAAAAATAATTATTTATGATAAAATAAAATTATAGATACTGTTTAAATACAATATCTATAGATATATATATATTCCTAATATATGTATATATTAAGTAGGGTTGCTAACTCAACGGTAGAGTAATCGGCTTTTAACCGAAAAGTTCCGGGTTCGAATCCCGGGTGACCCAATCATAAAAATGAATTAAATTTTTAATAATTTTATTTTTCGCTTTGCTAATTCATTTTTTGGATCGAAAATCAATACTTCTTTATACATATTGATTGCATCAATTCGTAAATTTTTAATTTCAAAAATACGAGCTAAATTTATTCTAGTTAAAATATAATCTGGAACATAAGATAATGCTTTTTTGTAATATTTAATTGCTAATTCGTATTGTTCCTGTGCGGAATAAACATAACCTAAAGAGTTATAAATTAAAGCTAATTGACCTTTATCAAGATTCTTATTATCAGTAAGCTTTAAAAATTCGCGTTCTGCTTGAGTATATAATTTCTTTTTTATATAAATATTAGCTAAAGTATAAAAATCTTTTTCTGTTGCCTTTTCTTGATAAATCTTTTTACGAAGTTTTGTTATTTCTAAATCAAGAGATCTACTTTTTAAAATTTCGCTAATTATAAAATATAAAAAAGCTGAAACAATCGAAATAAATAAAATAACATACAATGAAAATAAAAAAGTATCCATTTTTAATTTTAATCCCAATTTTAATTAATTATAAATAGTTTTAACTAAATTTAAATAAAGTATATCTATTTTTTTTTATTTAAATTTAGTTAAAACTAATAAATTTTTATTGTTCACTATACGTATTAATATTTAAAACAAAAGAATCGCAAAAAATAACATCCCATTCATGTTTTATGTTACCACTGGAAGAATTAATATTAATAGCTATTTGACTTTTACGGGGTTCAAATATTGAATTTTTAGCATTAGCTGAAGAAACACAATGCAAATTTTCTATAGTTTGATAAACGGAACACACTGTTAAAAGATCACAATTAACACAAATACACATAAATTTAAATTAAACTAAAAAAAAAAATTAATATTTATTTTTATAAATAATAACTAATAAATAATCAATTAAACATAAATGGGGACGGAGGGACTTGAACCCTCACGATCTCTACAATCGACGGATTTTCATTTCCATTAAACTTTCGTTTTGCTTTTGAAAATTGGACTCTACCTTTACCCTCATAAGATATGTTAGGGTAACTCTCATCGAGTCTCTGCACCATACAAAATTATTATGTCTTGGCTCAGGATTGCCATATTAATTTAATTTTTAAAAAATTAAAAAAACTTAGGTTTCCCTGAATTTGAGAGTATGCAATTTAAGAATTTATTCTTAAAAGCTCAAATTTTTAAGTCCGTTGCGTCTACCAATTCCACCACATCCCCAATTATAATATTATTATAACATAAGAATATTTGAAATTCTACCAAAAATTTGAAATTCTCACTTTTTTTTAGAAAAAAAAAACAATATCAATTTTTTTTATTTTAAATATTTTTTAAAAAATACTACCCCCAGGGGAATTCGAATCCCCGTCGCCTCCGTGAAAGGGAGGTGTCCTAGGCCTCTAGACGATGGGGGCATAGTATATACTTTATATTATACTATGAAAATAAATATGTCAACTACTTTTAGTAGAACTATAAAATTTTTTCTCGAAAAAAGTTAAAAAATAAAACAAAAATAAAACCTCTTTATTATCGTTTAAAAGATAAAAAAATTTAATTATTTTAATAAAAAGTAAAAAGATTAAAGTAATTTTAAAATGAGAAGAGATATTTTTTTTTTAAATTAAAATATGATATATTTGTTAAAAATAAATTATTAAATAATGATAATAAATTTAAATAGGAGAAATAATTTTATGTCAATAGCAGAACCAGCACATTTAGAACAAGATCAAATAATTGTTTCTGATATTGTTCAAAATATTTTATGTGAACAAATTTCTATAGAAAAAAAAGATTTAAATCCAGATTTATACATCTATGAGGATTTAAAAATTGATTCATTAGATTTAGTAGAAATCATTAAACAAATTGAAGAAACTTTTGACATCAAAATTGATGATTCTAAAATTTTATATATGAATACTTTACAAGAATTTATTGATTTTACTTTACAAACCATTTATATGAAACATGGTCTTGAATATTTACAAAATAAAAAGTTTAAATAACTAACAAATAAAAATATTTTTTATAATAAAAAATTAACGTTAATTAAAAAAAAATTAAATTAAAACGATAAAGATAAAAATGAATTCTATAAACTTATCAGCTGAAACAAATCAAATTAAACGTGATTTAATAATTGGCTCTCGAAGAATAAGTAATTATTGGTGGGCAATAACATTAGGACTTGGATCATTAGGTTTTATCTTAGCGGGTATTTCTAGTTATACTAAAATAAACTTATTACCTTTCACAAGTACAACTCAGTTTTTATTTATTCCACAAGGAATAACAATGCTTTTATATGGAACAGTTGGATTATTACTTGATATTTATTTATGGCTTTTAATTTTATGGAATATTGGAGCTGGATATAATGAATATAATAAACAGAAAGGTATCGTATCTATTTTTCGATGGGGTTTTCCTGGAAAAAATCGTCGAATTGAAATAACTTATCCTATTGATCAAATTCAATCAATTAAACTAGAAATTAAACAAGGTTTAAATCCTCGACATGCTATTTCATTAAAAATTCGTGAAAAAAATGAGATTGTAATTACTCCAGTTGGATATTTATTACCAATTTCAGTTGTTGAAGAACAAGCGGCTAACTTATCTAGCTTTTTAAATATACCTTTAGATTCAAATCAATAACCGAAAGCAAACATGAAATAAATAAAAATTTTTTATAAATATTTTGTAAAGAAGATTAATAAAAAATATATTAATCTTCTTTTTTTTAATTAAATTAATAATTACCAACTTGATTTTGTTACACCGGGTAAAAGACCTTGATGTGCCATTTCACGTAAAACATGTCGTGATACACCAAAATCACGATAATTCCCACGTGGACGACCAGTTAACCAACAACGAAGACGAACACGAGTAGGAGCACTATTACGTGGTAATTTTTGTAGTTCTTGATTTATAAATAATTTTTCTTCTAATGAATCAGTTAAATTTAAACGATCTTTTAATTGTTGTCTTTTTAATGAATATTTATTCATTAAATTTGCACGTTTTTTATCACGTTCAATCATGCTTTTTTTAGCCATAATAAACTCAAATATTTTTTTTTATCAATTTTTTTTATCTTATTAAATAATATATTATTTATTTTAATTTGAAAAGTCAGATTAAAAAATCTAAAAAAAATAAATTTTTATACAATAAAAAAAATTATTAAAATTAAATTTGTTTTTTTTTTAACTTTAATTAAATTTAAAATAAATAAAAGTATAATACATCTATAAAAGGTAAAAACATAATTGCACAAAAATTATGTTTTGATTATTGTTAATTATTCAAAAGTAAAATAAAAGGAAATAATGAAATTAGCATATTGGATGTATACTGGCCCTGCACATATAGGGACTTTAAGAATTGCAAGTTCATTCAAAAATGTTCATGCAATTATGCATGCACCTCTTGGAGATGACTATTTTAACGTTATGCGTTCAATGTTAGAAAGGGAACGTGAATATACACCTGTAACAACAAGTGTTGTTGATCGAAATGTTTTAGCTCGAGGATCACAAGAAAAAGTAATAGATAATATTACACGTAAAGATAAAGAAGAAAAACCAGATTTAATTATTTTAACTCCTACATGTACTTCTAGTATTTTACAAGAAGATTTACAGAATTTTGTCGAACGAGCTTCTATTGATTCTGTAGCCGACGTATTATTAGCAGATGTTAATCATTATAGAGTAACTGAATTACAAGCAGCTGATAAAACGTTATATCAAATTGTTAAATTTTATATTGATAAAAATGCAAAAACTAAAAATTTAGAATTAAAGAAAACTAAAATTCCTTCAATAAATTTAATTGGAATTTCGACCTTAGGATTTCATAATAATCATGATACCAGAGAATTAAAAAAATTATTTTCTAATTTAGGTATTAATATTAATTGTATTTTTCCTCAAGGAGCTAAAGTTAAAGATTTAAGAAATTTACCTATAGCTTGGTTTAATATTCTCCCATATCGAGAAATTGGAATTTTAACCTCGAAATTTTTAAAACGAGAATTTGAGGTATCCTCGATTACCATGTTACCAATGGGTAATATTGAATTTAATAAATTCATTTTAAAAATTAGTAATTTTTTAACTTTTAAAAATGAAATAAATTTCATTTTAAATTTTATAAACAAGAATACCAGAAAACTTTTAAATTTAAACTGGATAAAAAGAGAACTTAAAAGCAATCAAAATAGAAAAAAAGCAATTATTTTTGGAAGTTCAAATCATGTTGCCACATTAGCAAAAATGTTAAGCAAAGAAATTGGAATTGAAATTATTCTTTGCGGAACTTACTGTAAATCCGATTCTCAATGGTTTAGAGAACAAGTTCAGAATTATTGTAATGAAATTTTAATTACCGAAGATCACACAGTTATTGGAAATCAAATTTCAAAATTAAAACCTGATGTTATTTTTGGTACTCAGATGGAAAGACATATTGGAAAACGTTTGAATATTCCGTGTGGAGTTATTTCAAGTCCTATTCATATTCAAAATTTTCCCTTAGGTTATAAACCTATGGTAGGCTATGAAGGCGCAAAATATTTAATGGATTTAATTTATAATACTTTAAATTTAAAAAACAAAAAAAATACCTTTTCATTATTTAAAGAAAAAATAACAATAACTTAAATAAGAAGATACTGTAAGTTTACTTAATATTAAGAATAATTATTTTTTTATTTCCTAATCTTTTTTATTAAAATTAGGAAATAAAAAAATAATATAAAAAATAATTATTAGCTCAAAAAAAATAAAATTTAACTTATTGTTAACAGCACCTATGACACCAAACCTTTATGTTTTATAATAGATAATAACTAAATAAAATAAAAATTCAAATTGCAAAAATTTCTATACAAAAAAAATATAAATTTAATTTTGAGTTTCTTAAAAAAATAATTTATTATTTTTTTATATTCAAGAAGTAATGAGTTTTATCGTTCTGTTTGCCTCATAAGAGGAGAATCTCGATGAGAATTAGTCCACCAGAACGCGAGGCAAAAAAAGTCAAAATTGTTATTGACAAAGATCCAGTAAGTACTTCTTTTGAAAATTGGGCAGTTCCTGGTCATTTTTCTCGTACTTTAGCAAAAGGTCCGAAAACAACAACTTGGATTTGGAATCTTCATGCCGACGTTCATGACTTTGATAGTTATACTAGCGATCTAGAAGCTGTTTCTAGAAGAATTTTTAGTGCACATTTTGGTCACTTAGCTGTTGTTTTCATTTGGTTAAGTGGTGCATATTTCCATGGTGCGAAATTTTCCAATTACGAAGCATGGTTAAGCAATCCAACAACAATTAAACCAAGCGCACAAGTTGTTTGGCCAATTGTTGGTCAAGAAATCTTAAATGGTGACGTTGGAGGCGGATTCCAGGGTATTCAAATTACTTCTGGTTTATTCCAAATGTGGCGTGCTTCTGGTATTACTACTGAATTAGAACTATATTGTACCGCAATTGGTGCATTAGTTATGGCAGCATTAATGCTATTTGCTGGTTGGTTCCATTACCATAAAGCAGCACCAAAATTAGAATGGTTCCAAAATGCGGAATCTATGATGAACCACCATTTAGGCGGTTTATTTGGTTGCGGTAGCTTAGGTTGGGCTGGTCACCAAATTCACGTTTCTTTACCAGTTAATAAACTTTTAGATTCTGGTGTTTCTCCACAAGAAATTCCATTACCATATGAGTTTATTTTAAATAAAGATTTAATCGCTCAACTTTACCCTAGTTTTAGTCAAGGTTTAACTCCATTCTTTACTTTAAATTGGAATGAGTATTCTGATTTCTTAACTTTTAAAGGTGGATTAAATCCAGTTACTGGTGGTTTATGGTTAAGTGATAGTGCACACCATCATTTAGCAATTGCAGTACTATTTATTGTTGCTGGTCATATGTACCGCACCAATTGGGGTATTGGCCATAGTATGAAAGAAATGTATGAAACTCATAAAGGACCTTTCACTGGCGAAGGCCACAAAGGTGTATATGAGATCTTTACAAATTCTTGGCATGCTCAGTTATCTCTTAACTTAGCATTATTTGGTTCTCTATCCATCATCTGTGCTCATCATATGTATGCTATGCCACCGTATCCATATTTAGCAACAGACTATGCAACCTCCCTTTGTATTTTCACTCATCATATGTGGATTGGTGGATTTATGATTGTTGGTGCTGGTGCTCACGCTGCTATTTTCATGGTACGTGATTACGATCCTGCACAAAACTATAACAATTTAGTTGATCGTGTACTTCGTCATAGAGATGCAATCATTTCCCATTTAAACTGGGCTTGTATTTTCTTAGGCTTCCATAGCTTTGGATTATATATTCACAACGACACTATGCGTGCATTAGGTCGTCCTCAAGATATGTTCTCCGATGCTGCAATTCAATTACAACCTGTATTCGCTCAGTGGGTACAAGGTGTAAACAGTGCAGCTGCTGGTAACACAGCTCCAAATGCATTAGCAAATGCAAGTTATGCTTTTGGTGGTGATATCGTATCTGTTGGTGGTAAAGTTGCAATGATGCCTATTTCTTTAGGTACTGCAGATTTCTTAGTACATCATATTCATGCATTTACAATTCACGTAACTGTTCTTATCTTATTAAAAGGTGTTCTTTTCGCAAGAAACTCTCGTTTAATTCCTGATAAAGCAAATCTTGGTTTCCGTTTCCCTTGTGACGGTCCAGGTCGTGGTGGTACTTGTCAAGTTTCTGCTTGGGACCATGTTTTCTTAGGCTTATTCTGGATGTATAACTCTCTTTCTGTTGTTCTTTTCCACTTTAGTTGGAAAATGCAATCTGATGTTTGGGGTAATGTAACTGCTGATGGTGCTGTTAGCCATATTACTGGTAATAACTTTGCACAATCTTCCATTACTATTAATGGTTGGTTACGTGATTTCTTATGGGCACAAGCATCTCAAGTAATCCAGTCTTACGGGTCTGCATTATCTGCATATGGTTTAATGTTCTTAGGAGCTCACTTTGTTTGGGCATTTAGTTTAATGTTCTTATTTAGTGGTCGCGGCTACTGGCAAGAATTAATTGAATCTATTGTTTGGGCACATAACAAATTAAAATTTGCACCTTCTATTCAACCACGTGCATTGAGTATTACTCAAGGTCGTGCTGTAGGTGTTGCACATTATCTTCTAGGTGGGATTGCGACTACTTGGTCCTTCTTCCATGCGAGAATTATTTCAGTAGGTTAAGTATTTAGGAGAATCTAACGGAAACTATGGGTACTAAATTTCCAAAAGCGAGTCAAGCTTTGGCTCAAGATCCGACCACGCGTCGTATCTGGTATGGAATTGCTACCGCAAACGATTTTGAAACCAATGATGGTATTACTGAAGAAAATCTTTATCAAAAGATTTTCGCATCCCATTTTGGCCATTTAGCTATTATCTTTTTATGGACATCTGGTAACTTATTTCACGTTGCGTGGCAAGGTAATTTCGAACAATGGGTTAAAGATCCATTAAACACTCGTCCAATTGCGCATGCAATTTATGACCCACATTTTGGTCAACGAGCAATTGAAGCATTTTCACAAGCAGGTGCTTCCAGTCCTGTAAACATTTCTTATTCTGGAGTTTATCAGTGGTGGTATACCCAAGGTATGCGTACTAACGATGAGCTTTTTAGTGGTGCTATTTTCTTATTAGTTTTAGCAGCATTATCTTTATTTGGTGGTTGGTTACATCTTCAACCTAAATTCCGTCCAAACCTTTCTTGGTTTAAAAATGCGGAATCTCGTATGAATCACCATTTAGCTGGTTTATTCGGTACTAGTTCTTTAGCTTGGACTGGTCACTTAGTACACGTAGCAATTCCAGAATCTCGCGGTCAACACGTTGGTTGGGATAACTTCTTACAAGTAGCTCCACACCCAGCAGGTTTACAACCATTCTTCACTTTAAATTGGAGTGTATACGCAGAAAACCCTGATACAGCTAGCCATGTTTTTGGTTCTGCAGAAGGTGCAGGTACTGCAATTTTAACGTTCTTAGGTGGTTTCCATCCGCAAACTCAATCCCTTTGGTTAACTGATGTTGCACATCACCATTTAGGTATTGCTGTTTTATTTATTGTTGCTGGTCATATGTACCGTACCAACTTTGGTATTGGTCATAGTATGAAGGAAATTTTAAATGGCCATCGTCCACCGAGTGGTCGTTTAGGTGCAGGTCACCAAGGATTATATGATACTGTAAATAATTCCTTACATTTCCAATTAGGTCAAGCATTAGCATGTTTAGGTGTAATTACATCTTTAGTTGCTCAGCATATGTACTCTATTCCTCCATATGCTTATTTAGCACGTGATTTTACAACTCAAGCAGCTCTTTATACTCATCACCAATATATTGCAGGATTCTTAATGGTTGGTGCGTTTGCTCATGGTGCAATCTTCTTAGTAAGAGATTATGATGCAGAACAAAACAAAAATAACGTGTTAGCACGTATTATTGACCATAAAGAAGCAATTATTTCCCACTTAAGTTGGGTTTCTTTATTCTTAGGTTTCCATACATTAGGTCTTTATGTTCATAATGATGTAGTGAATGCATTTGGAAGTCCAGAAAAACAAATTTTAATCGAACCAGTTTTTGCACAATGGATTCAATCTATTCATGGTAAATCCTTATATGGATTTGAAGTATTATTAAATAATGCTAATAGTATTACCCGAGTAGCTCCAGGCTCTGCACAACCTATTTGGTTACCTGGTTGGTTAGATGCAATTAATAGTGGAAATAATTCTTTATTCTTAACTATTGGACCTGGTGATTTCTTAGTTCACCACGCTATTGCTTTAGGTTTACATACCACAACTTTAATTCTTGTTAAAGGTGCACTTGATGCACGTGGTTCTAAATTAATGCCAGATAAAAAAGATTTCGGCTATAGTTTCCCTTGTGACGGTCCAGGCCGTGGTGGTACTTGTGATATCTCTGCATGGGATGCTTTCTATTTAGCTGTATTCTGGATGTTAAACACTATTGGTTGGACAACATTCTATTGGCATTGGAAACACTTAGGTGTATGGCAAGGAAACGTAGCTCAATTTAATGAATCTTCTACTTACTTAATGGGTTGGTTCCGTGATTATTTATGGTTAAATTCCTCTCAATTAATTAACGGTTACAATCCATTTGGTATGAATAACTTGTCTGTTTGGGCATGGATGTTCTTATTTGGTCACTTAATTTGGGCAACAGGTTTTATGTTCTTAATCTCTTGGAGAGGTTACTGGCAAGAACTAATCGAAACATTAGTTTGGGCACATGAACGTACTCCATTAGCGAATTTAATTCGTTGGAAAGACAAACCTGTAGCATTATCTATTGTTCAAGCTCGTTTAGTAGGTTTAGCACATTTCGCAGTTGGTTACATTGTAACTTACGCTGCATTCTTAATTGCTTCTACTGCAAGTAAGTTTGGATAATACTAATTAACTAAATAAAAAAGCTAATCTTTTCATAGAAAAGATTAGCTTTTTTTCATAAAAAAAAAATAAATAATAAATAATTTACTTTGTTTTAAATAAAAAAAAGTTTTTTTAATCTTCTATTTGTAAAAATGGGATCAATTATAAATCGATCTATAAACACTAATTTTTTTATTCCTAAATGTATATAATTTATAAACAATAGTTTAATTATAAAAATTAAAAAATTCTTTTTGATTAATATAAAAAAATTTATATAAAACACAACTTAAAATAAATAAATAAATTAAAAAGCTAATTAGTTTTTTCTAATTAGCTTTTTAATAAAAATTAAAATGCGTAAGATAAAATATCTGGGTTAAAACGATTAATCTCAATTAATAAACCTGCTAAAATAAAAGCAGTTAAAGTAGAGATTACAGGTGCAGTTGTAAGATATTTGCTAAAAGACATAGAATAAAATATTCTCCTTCATTAGTAATGATTATCGAGGTGAAATAGTAATTTCATCAGCTCGTGCAGTTAATTTACCACTACTTAGTTCTTGTAAAGCTGCTAATGGCCAAATAAAACCTGTAGAAATAGATTGTAAGTATAATGCTACATCAATAATAATTTCTTTCTCAGTACTATTATCACGAGTGCTAACTGCTTGTAAATAGCTTCTACCAGACCAACCAATTAAACCAGCAATATAAAGGAATAATAATCCTGGGATTGTAAATTCACCAGCATGGCTCCAACGACCATCTGTAATTAAATGTGGTAAACCATCAGCACCACAAAGTAAACCAGCATTTTTATATTTATCAAAACGTTGTTTTGCTTTATCGATTTGTTTTTGAATCGCTTCTGCTGGTGCACTACCTGGTTCATATTTTTTTAAACGATTTTCTAAACGTTGAGTTGTATTACCTAAACGACGTTCAAAAGCATCAGATTGACTGCATGGAACTAAACCAGCTACATCAGCTTTAACAGGACGAATATCAGTTGTTAAAATTAATGCTGGTAAACAGAACATTAATAAGAATAATTTTTTCATTGTACCTCCCACAGGGATAGGAAAAACTAGTTATGAAATTTTTTTTAAATTTCATTTTATTATTATAAATAATATAAAATACTTTTAAATTTAAAAATCAAAAATTATAGATATATATATATATATACATAAACCTTTTTTCTAAATTATTAATAGTTCTAAAAATTAACAAAAATAAGAACAATTAGATTGATAATTTTTTTAATTATTTAATATTTTCTTTTTCACTAAATTAAAAAGTTTTAAAAAAATTTAAGCAATTTTTATTTTATATTTTATTTTATTTAAAATTAGATGAATATTCAAAATAAAAAACTTAATTTTTGTTGTTGTTTAAATTGAAATTTACGCTATAATATGAAATATATATAAATATAAATATAAATATTACGGGATGTAGCGCAGTTTGGTAGCGCGCCTGCTTTGGGAGCAGGATGTCGCAGGTTCAAATCCTGTCATCCCGATTTTTAATTTAAATATAAATAAAGAAAAAACAATTTTTAAGAATTTTATATTATTGATATAATATTGATTAAATCAAATTTAATTTAAATCATGGAATTTTTATTACATGCCTCGATCTCAACGAAATGATAATTTTATCGATAAAACATTTACAGTTATTGCTGATTTAATATTAAAAATATTACCTGTTAGTAAAAAAACAAAAGAAGCTTTTGCTTATTATCGTGATGGAATGTCAGCCCAATCAGAAGGGGAATATGCTGAAGCATTAGAAAATTATTATGAAGCTTTACGATTAGAAGAAGATCCTTATGATAAATCTTATACCTTTTATAACATTGCATTAATTCATACAAGTAATGGAGATCAAACAAAAGCTCTGGAATATTATCGTCAAGCATTAGATTTAAACCCCAAAATGCCACAAGCTTTAAATAATATGGCTGTTATTTATCATGCTCAAGGCGAACAAGCTGCTGAACAAGGAGATATGGAAATGGCTGAAGCACTTTTTGATCAAGCAGCTTTTTATTGGAAACAAGCAATACGATTAGCACCCGATAATTATATAGAAGCACAAAACTGGTTAAAAACAACTGGTCGTTCAAAATTAGATATTCTAATTTAACTTCAAATTCTCAAAAATTTAAATTTTTAACATTTAACGATAAATTATAATTTATAAGAACCTAACAAAAGAAGGTTAGGGCATGTAACTTAGAGGATAGAGTGTCAGATTCCGGTTCTGATTGTCGGGGGTTCGAATCCCTCCATGCCCGTTTTAATTAAAGAGAATATCATATGGATATATATATATATATCCATATGATATTTTTTTGTTAATAAAATATTAAATTATTCATCACCTTGAATTTTTAATAAAACAAATCCAAGACTTAATCCAATTAATGTTAAAGTAAAACAAATAACAGCTGTATTAAAAATTTCTTTGCCCATAAGTTTATAGAAAATTAATTACTATCTTTATTTTACAAATTTATAAATAAAGATACATAGTTTTTTATTGAAAAGTATTTTTTTTTTTAAATTATTTATGGAAACAACTGGAGTTGAACCAGTGCCCTACACGATGTCAACGTGTCGCTCTAGCCAGCTGAGCTATGCTTCCAAAATTATGGTATATAATATCAAAATCTTTAAATAAAATATTATATACCATTCTCATTATTAAATGGACTGATCAAAACGTTGTTTTAAACGTGTTGCTTTTCCAGTTAATGCACGTAAATAATACAATTTAGAACGACGAACTTTAGAACGACGAATAATATTAATACTTTTAATTAATGGTGAATGTACTAAAAGAGTACGTTCAATTCCGATACCTTGTAAGATTCGACGAACTCTAATAGTGCCACTGATACTGCTTAATTTAGATAAGGAAATTACAACGCCTTCATAAAATTGAACACGTTCTTTTTCCGCCTTACTCTTAATATCTTCTTCTTGAATTAATACACCTATTTTTACTGTATCCCCAACACAAATCTCAGGTAAATTATCTTTAAGGTACTGAGATTCAATTTGACGAATTAATTGTTGTGTTTGCATAAAAACTAGTCACTTTTTTATTGATATTTAATCTTTATTCTTATTAAAAAAATATTATTTAAGTTTTTATATATATTATAACATTTGTTACTATAGTATAGTATTGATTTTTTTGAAATGATAAATAAAAAAATCGTTAATAAAAGGAAAGAAAAAACTATTCTTCTAATAATTCTTAAATATTAAAAAATTATATTTATAATATAAAAAACTAGGGTGAGTGGCGAAATTGGTATACGCATCACACTCAAAATGTGACGGTTTTCCATGAGGGTTCGAGTCCCTCCTCACCCATAAAAAATTTAAACAAATAAATCACTGTTTTTCTTTTTTTGATTTTGTTGAGAATTAATTTCTTTTAAACGTTTTAAAATTCTACTGAAATACTCTTGTAAATAACTTTCTAATATAGTTATTGAATTTGGATCAATTTTGAAAGTCTTATAAACATTATCCATTGAAGCATTAAAAAATTGACTTTTTGATAATACTTCAGTGAAAGTTAATCGATCTGCAATATTCCATCCCCATTCAAAGAAACATAAAGTATTTCGTGCTAATTGTAAAAGAGCAATAGGAACACGAGTAACTTTTGCATTTTGACCTGATAAACGTTCACATAATTGAATAATATCCGTTGAATTCCAACTTTTTGTTCCAACTAATGGAAAAACAGCTCCGTTTGTTTCTTTTATAACCAATGATTTTAAGGTAAATCGTGCAATATCAATAGTATCCATATAAGCTATAGATGTTGATTCTGTTGTAATCCACACGGTTTGTTGATCTAAAATTGGAACAGCATATTGTCCTATTAAACCTTGAAAGAATCCACAAAGTTTAAAAATAGTATAATTTAATCCAGATTCTTTTAATAATGTTTCTGTTACTGTCTTAATTCTCATTAACGGTACTTGAGAATATTTTTCCGCATTTAAAATTGAGAAAAAAATAAATTTTTCAATTTTCATTGCTTTTGCAGCTTCAATAAGAGCTTTTTTTCCTTTTAAATCAACTTGGTAAACACTTGCTGCATCTGTTGGTCGACATGTTGAAGTATCAATAACTACTCGAATACCAGTTAAGGCTGGTAATAAACTCTCCGGTTGAGACAAATCACCCCAAATTAGTTTTGCGCCCCATTCTTTTAAAAAAGCCGCTTTTCGTAAATTTCGAACTAAACAACGAACTTGATAACCTTCATCTAATGCTGATCTGACAATTTGTCGCCCTAATGTACCTGTTGCACCAATAACTAATATACTCATGAATTATAATAAAATTTATTTTATACTTTGTCTTAAGTTTATCAGCGATTTTTACAGAAATGGATATTTTTTTTTATTAATTATTTAATTTGTAATTTAAGAAAAATTTTTTTATATAGAAATATATCTATTCAATTTTGAATAGATATATTTCTAAATTTTATGTAATAATTTTAATTAAAATTATTAGCCTAAACCAGAAGAAATGTAATCGTAGTAAACACCCATTTCTCTACCAGCATCAGGACCTACTAAACCAGCAGTAACTTCTTTAGCAGCTTGAATTGCTTGGATAGTTGCACCTACAGGTACACCTAAAGAGTTATAAGTTTCTTTAAGACCGTTTAATACACGTTCATCTAAAATGGAAGTGTCACCAGCAAGCATTGCATAAGTTGCATAGCGTACATAGTAGTCTAAGTCACGGATACATGCAGCATAACGACGGCAAGTATACATGTTACCACCTGGACGAGTGATATCAGAATAAAGAAGGGATTTAGCTACAGCTTCTTTAATGATTGCAGAAGAGTTAGCAGCAATAGTTGCAGCTGCACGAACTCTTAATTCACCAGTTTGGAAATAGCTTTTTAATTTTTCTACAGATGCAGTATCAAGATATTTACCTTGTACATCAGCAGCATTAATTACAGCAGTAATAGCGTCTTGCATAAGTTCAGTTCCTTACAGTTTGTTAAAATTACAAAGATTTTATTATTGTAAAGCAGCAATCACGTAATCGAAGTAAGAGCCAGCTTCAGCAGCATCATCACCGGAAAGTAAACCAGTTGCTACACCCTTAGCGGAACGAACACCTTCTGCTACAGCTGCTACTGGAGTACCTAAAGAATTGTACATTTCTTTAACACCAACTAAACCAATTTCTTCAATTGGAGTTGCATCACCAGCAACTACACCATAAGTTACTAAACGAAGATAGTAATCTAAGTCACGTAAACAAGTAGCTGTCATTTCTTCACCATATGCGTTACCGCCTGGGGAAACAATATCAGGGCGTTTTTGGAAAAGTTGTTGACCAGCTTCTCTAACGATGCGTTCACGGTTATCAGTTAAGATTTGTGCAACACGTAAACGTCTTTCGCCAGACGCAGCAAAACTTTTAATACGATCTAACTCGCCTGGACTAAGGTAACGAGCTTCAGCATCAGCATTAACAATAGACTTGGTAACGATACTCATAAGATAGGTTCTTTTAAAAGGAATAAAAAGTTATGGGTTTTGGAACCAATTTCAATAATACTATTATTCAAGAAATTCAAATTATTTCCAACCCTAGATTTTATAATAAGAAAATGGTGTTGAGTAATAAAAACTATTATTAAATAAACACCATTTTCTTATTACTATAAGACTTACTTTTAGTAAAAAATCTTATAGCATAAATTAGTCACAATCTTTAATAAACAAATTTTTGTTTAGTTATGCACCTGGAGAAAGTAAACGACGTGTTTTTTCTGGTGTAAAACTTGGATTAAAAATTGTTTTAGTTTGTTTTGTTAAAGAATTGTATAATTTTTCTGTATTCGGGAAATTAGTTGCAGGGAAAGTAGGGAAACGACGATATGGAACTGTATCTTCGCCAAAGATTTCTGCATACTCTAAACTACTTACTAAAGAACGAACTAAAGCAGCTAAACCATCACTAGCTAAAATTTGGTTATATTTGCGAATTTCAACTTGATCTTTAGGTGCACGACCTAAGAAATGTTTCATTGCAAGTTCAATTACTTTAGTATTAGGGTATGGATTATAGAATTCTTTTTGGTATAATTGACTTTGACCTAAAGTTTCTACAAATTCTTTTACACTAATTTCTTTATTTTTTAAACGACTTTCAGAAACAGTAAATTCGCTTTGAACACGGTACATATCCATATCACGTTCAAATACTTGACGATATGCCGCTTTGATTACTTTCTCTAGATTCACTTTATCATCATGATGAGCAAGTTGGAAGATTTTAGTTTGTTCTCTACGTTTGCTAACACCTTGTTGAATACGAAGTTGAATACTTCTTTCACCACGAGATTCAGTAATCGCACCTAATTCAATAAAACGTAATTCATTCTTAGCTTCTTTAGAAACAGAAAGATTAGGACGTTTAATACGTAATGCTAAACCACCTGGAGTTAAATAACGTTCATATGGTACAGTATTTTCTGCAAATGATTCATTGTATTCTACGCTATCAATTAAAGTATCGATTAAAGCATAAAAACCTTTCTTCGCAGCAATATCAAATAATTTGTTAATTTCAGAACGACCATAAGTTGGACGACCTAAAATTCTGCGATGAATATATTCAATAGATTTACAAACGTAATATGGAGTCCAATATAAAGAACGGAATAAATTAGATTTAGCAACTTGTCTTACAAATTCACGAACAGAAATTTCGCCATTTTCTAATTTAATTTCCCAAACTTTTAAGCGTTGACCTTCATAAGTTTCACGACCAATAATTTGTAAATAAACAGCTTTAATTAAAGCTTGAGTACTTGTTTCACCAAAACTAATATTAGTTGTATTTTTGGTTAAACCAGCGGTGCCAGAAAGTTTAAATACTTTTGGACCAAGAGAACCAGGAGGTTTTTGGCGTGCTGCTGGATTACTTAATTGATTCTCAATACCATAACCACGACGAATTAAAACACGACGAGTATCTTTACCAAAGAAAGCTGCTTTACTTTGCAGGGTTTCTTTAGGGAAAATTGCTCCGAATTGGATTTCTAATGGATCATTACCTTGACCATACGGATGTTGATCTGGAAGAGGATTTTTATAACCAGCAAATAAAGTAATAAATTGAGGTGTTTTTTGGAATCTAGCACTGTAATTTAAAAGTTTAATTTGAGCGCCCCAATTTCTACATTCTTGCGCTTCTTCACCTAAAGTACGTAAGTAAGGAACAATTTCTTCACCAAAATATTCTTCATATTCTTTAGAATCAACAAGAGCATCAACTAATAATGGTAAACCACCTTTAGAAATTAAAGCAAAATATTCTTGTACTTCTTCACGAGAACCTGGTCCACGACCTAAGAAATGACGAAATGCTAATTCTAAAGCACGACTATTAATAAATGGTTCATAAAATTGTTGTGCATATAATTTAGATTTTCCTAAAGCACGAACAAATTCTTTAATGGATAATTGTCCATTTTTTACTTTAGATTCTAAGTCATAATTTTTTAGACTATAAGCACGTCTCACATCACGTTCAAATACTTGACGATAAACAGCTTTAATTACATTTTCTTTTTCAGTTGTTGAAAGATCAGATTTCATTTGGAAACGTGGTTTTTGTACAACTGCGTTAGCGTAAATTTGTGGTAATTTTAAGCCTTGAAGGGATGTAGATGTTCTCTTTCTAACAATATCAGATGGAGAAGGTGCAACAAATTCAGTAATAACAATGTCAAAATATTGTTTTACAATAGTAAGAGCACTTGGATCTTTTGCAAAGTAAGATAAAGAAGCACGTCTCATTTCTTGTAAAGCTACTAAAGTAGCAGCACTAGAACATGCATTTTCAATAATTTGGCGAAGTCCACGAATATTTGTTACTAAAATATTAGGATCACCTGCAACAATTGCATAAGTAATATAACGTAAAAACCAATCTAAATCACGTAGAGATTTTTGCATACGAGTAATCCCGTAACGTGATACATTAATTGGTTTAAAACCTGCTGGAGTAATATCTGCTCCACCTGTATTAAATAAGGAACGAAAACCTTCTAGAAAACCACTTTGACTTTCGATATAGCTAGAAGTTCCTAATTTAGCATCAATACCGGATTGTGGTCTTTCTAAATAACTTACAGGAGAACCACCTACAAAAATTCTGTTTGCTGCACGTGAAACAATAGCTTCAGAATTATTTGTTAATGTGATAATAATATCTAAACGTTTATTACCAGAAGTTAAATAAGTTGCTAATTGACTTAATTCACCAGATTCAAGAAATCGATCTTGTTGCTCCGCTTGTGAAATTGTAGATACCGTAACTGTACGAAACAATTGTGGTCTTAATAATGGGCTTCCACCGCTTACAGAAGTCATTTAAATATAAACTCCTATTAAATTAAATTAAATAGTTATTATTTTAAATCATATAATTTTAATAAATTATATTAAAAATTTTTTTGCTTCCGTTTAAAAAACAATTTAAAAAAAAAATGTAAAAAACTTTTACTATAAAAATAGTAATTAATTTTAACACTCATTAATAAAAAATAAGTTTTATTAAGAAATAAAAAGTATACTAAAAGATAAATATATCTTATTTTATAAAATATAATTAAAGGGATTTSCGTTTTAATAAAAAGAATATTATAATAGAGTGTATAAAATATTTCTTCTTATATAAAATTCATGTATAAATTAAAAACACGTAAAGCAGCAGCTAAACGTTACAAAGCTGTTGGAGATAATAAAATTAGCCGTCGTAAAGCTTTTAAAAGTCACTTACTGCAGAAAAAAAGTACTAATAGAAAACGTCAATTATCTCAAACTGTTATAGCAAGTCCTGGTGATACTAAAAAAATTCATTTAATGTTACCATATATTTAAAATTTATTTTTATAAATAATAAAAAAAAGGAATTTTCTAATGACTCGAGTAAAACGTGGAAATGTCGCACGAAAACGTCGTAAAAAAATATTAAAATTAGCAAGTGGATTTAGGGGTGCTCATTCTCGTTTATTTCGCGTAGCAAATCAACAAGTAATGAAAGCATTACGTTATGCATATATGGATCGAAATAAACGTAAAAGAGATTTTCGTGCTTTATGGATTGCACGTATTAATGCTTCTGCTCGTTTACAAGGTACCACATATAGTAAACTTATGGGTGGTTTAAAGAAATGTAATATTATTCTAAATCGAAAAAGTCTTTCTCAATTAGCGATTTATGATCAAACTGCATTTACCGAAATTTTAAAAACAATTTCTTAAATATATTATTTCGTATAAATAGAAATCATATATTTAAATAAAAATCAATAAGCAAAGTAATACAATTAACATTTAATGCTATTTGAAATAAAAGTGTACTAGTAATTTAAATTACAAAAAATTTAAATTACTAGTACATTTTTAAAGAGTAGGAGAAACTCCATTTTTAATCGTATCTAAATTAAATAAAGTTTGTAAAATTTTTAAAGCACGTCCGCGAATTTCAATATCTTGCTGAGCACGTAATTGAACCATCGGATCATGTAAAATTTTATTGACAATACCACGTGTTAATGATTCAACAATTTCATGATGATCAGAAACAAATTCATTTCCTAAACGTGAAATAGCTTTTTCAAGTTCTTTAACTCGAATTATTTCTGCTTTTTCACGTAATTTATTAATGGTTGGAATTGCTTCTAAAGAACTCCACCAAATACTAAATGCAGCTAATTCTTCTTCTAATAAAATTTCAGCAGCTTTAGCCATTTTTCGACGTGTTTGTTGATTTTGTGAAACAACAACTTTTAAATCATCAACATTAAATACTTTAATATTTTCGAATTGAGCAACATTAGGATCCACATTTCTTGGAACAGCAATATCAAAAAGCATTAATTCGGATGGAAGATTTTTGCAATCAGCAATTAATTCAGGAGTAATTATTGGTTCTTGAGAACTTGTTCCCGTGAAAACAATATCCGAATTTTCTAATACATTTTTCAAATCCGAAAAAGTATAAATATTAATATTAGCTTCTTTAAATTGATCAACTAATAACTTTGCTCGTTCAGTAGAACGATTTACAATATTAATATCTTTTACGCGTTTGGATAAAAGATGTTGAACCAACAAACGAGACATCTTTCCTGCGCCTAAAATAGTAATTTTAGCTAATCGCAAATCTTGTTTTTTAATTTGGGCAAGTTCAACCGCAGCAGAACTAATGGAAACAGCACCGGTACTAATTTGGGTTTCAGTTCGAACTCTTTTACCAGCTGAAATAGCCTGTTTAAAAATATAATTTAAAACAGGACCTATTCCTTGATATTGTTGACCAAGCTGATAACATTGCTTAACTTGCGATAAGATTTGTCCTTCACCAAGAATTAAACTATCAAGACCTGCAGTTACTCGCATTAAATGCATAACAGCATCTTGATGTAATAAAATAAATAAATGCTGACGTAATTCACTTAAAGATAAATCACTTGAATCAGCTAAAAACTGAGTTGCTTCCCGTATTCCTTGATAAGTATCGGATGTTAATAAGTAAATTTCAAGTCTATTACAAGTACTTAGAATAGCAACTTCTTCGATATGAGAATAATTGCATAATTCTCGTATAGCTTCCCCAATTCGAACTTTAGGAATACTTAATTTTTCCCTAAATTCTACAGGTGCTGTTTTATGACTTAATCCAACAACAATAATATTCATTTTTTTTTAATAATTTTTTATTTATATTATAAACTATTTAATTATATCTGTAAAAAAATATAAAAATGAATAAAAATATATTATTCAAATTGATCTTGTTCCATATTTAACCTGTCAAAGTATTGAGTTCGTTCTACAAAAACTTTACCAAATTTAATTGAACCTAACATTCGTCTTCCTATATGATATTCAATATATTTACAGAGTAAATATTCTAAATGAATTAAAATTTTATTAAATTTTTTTAAAGGAACACGAAAATTATAAGTATTAGAGCGTAAACGTATAATTTTTTGAAAAATATCTACTTCTTCTTTAGTTAATATACCAATATATTCATGTCTAGGTATTTTACCTAATTTAACTAATCCTCCATAAGATGCACTAAAACCAATATTTGAATACCGAAACGTTTTCGTTACTTCTAATGATTCTCCAGTTTTCACACAAGTATATAATTGAGGTTGCCAACCAAAATATTTTAATAAAAAATATAAAGAACGTAATAAAATAGGTAAAATCGCTTTTTCGGTACAATTATTTAATTGGGATAATGTAGAGCCTAAGAGATTATAAATTAATTCTGAATTTTCTTGACTATATAATTGATAAATAATAAATTCACTTAAATATTCCCAAACAATAGTTTTTAATGGATGTTGTTCGATTGCAAAATAATGATATAAAGGAAGAATATATTTTATTTGATCTAATGGATCTCCTTTTTTAAAAATACAAAAATAAACATTATACAATTTAAAATTTGTAAATAAAAACTTTTGATTCCTAAAAATAATTACATCTTTTAAACCTTCTGTATAAGTATATAAAGTGTAAATAGAACTGATCTGATCTCGATGTTTTATTTTTAATATAATTGCGTAATTATATAAAGACATAATATTTAAATACCAAAAAAATTTTTTCGTTATTTTTTTAATAAAAAATAACCAATTAAACTAAATTGAACTTTTATAATTAAAAAAAATTAAAATTCAAATTATGGAAATTTCAACTTTTCTAAGTATTTTTATTGCTGCTTCATTAATTGGTATTACAGGTTATTCAATTTATACTGCTTTTGGTCCTCCTTCTAAAAATTTAAGAGATCCATTTGAAGAGCACGAAGATTAAAAAAATGGCATTCCCTATGTTTTTAGAGAATGCCTTTTTTTATATAAAAAATCTAATTTTATTGATTAATACGAGGTGGATCACGGAAAATAATTGCAAAGAATATAATTCCGAGAGTCGTTACTAATAAGAAAACGTAAACTAATGCTTCCATATGATCATCCTAAAGTTTATAATTTAAAGACAAAATATTAAAAATAATTTCAAAGTAGAAATAAATCTACTTTGAAATTATCAATAATTAAACTGCCTCTTGTTTACGAGTAGTTCTATCCCCTACTTTTTGGAATGCACCAAATTCTACTTGTTCACTAACTTCTTCACCAATACCTGCGAATACATCACGGAATAAGGTACGACCACCATGCCAAAGATGACCAAAGAAGAAAATTAAAGCAAAACATGCGTGACCAAAAGTAAACCAACCACGCGCACTACTACGGAATACACCATCAGATTTTAAAGTTTCACGATCAAACTCAAAAGCTTCACCTAATTGTGCTTTACGTGCGTATTTTTTAACAGTTGGAGCATCACTAAATGTTTGACCATCAAGTTTACCACCATAAAAACTAACTGTTACACCAACTTGCTCAATACTATATTTAGATTCTGCACGACGGAATGGAATATCTGCGCGTAAAACACCATCTTTATCAAAAAGTACCACTGGGAAAGTTTCAAAGAAAGCTGGCATACGACGTACAGTTAACTCACGACCTTCTTTATCTTTAAATACAGCATGTCCTAACCAGGATTCAGCAATACCGTCTCCTTTGTTCATTGGACCCGCACGGAATAAACCACCTTTTGCTGGGTTGTTACCAATGTAATCATAGAAAGCTAATTTAGCTGGAATATTATTCCAAGCTTCAGATAAAGAAACACCAGATGCTAAATCTTTTTGAATACGACGGTCCATTTCTTGATGGAAATATTCTTGATCCCATTGATAACGAGTAGGACCAAATAATTCAACTGGAGTAGCTGCACTACCATACCACATTGTTCCTGCAACAACAAAAGCTGAGAAGAAAACTGCAGAAATACTACTAGATAATACTGTTTCAATATTACCCATACGTAATGCTTTATATAAACGTTGTGGTGGGCGAACACTTAAGTGGAATAAACCAGCTAAAATACCAACAATACCAGCTGCAATATGGTGAGAAACAATTCCACCTGGGTTAAAAGGATTAAATCCTTCTGGACCCCATGCTGGTGCTACTGGTTGAACTCGTCCAGTTAAACTATAAGCATCAGAAACCCACATACCTGGTCCAAATAGACCACTTAAGTGGAATGCTCCAAAACCAAAACATAGTAAACTAGATAAGAATAAGTGAATACCAAACATTTTTGGTAAATCTAATGCAGGTTCACCTGTACGTGGATCACGGAATAGTTCAAGATCCCAGTATACCCAGTGCCAAATAGCAGCTAAGAAAAGTAAACCAGATAAACCAATATGTGCAGCAGCTACACCTTCAAAACTCCAAAATCCAGGGTCAGTTACGTTTTCCCCATTGATTGTCCAGCCACCCCAAGAGTTGGTAATACCAAGACGAACCATGAAAGGTAATACAAACATACCTTGACGCCACATTGGATTTAAGATTGGATCAGACGGATCAAAAATAGCAATCTCATATAAGGCCATTGAACCAGCCCAACCTGCAACAAGTGCAGTATGCATTAAATGTACAGCAATTAAACGACCTGGGTCGTTAAGTACAACCGTATGTACACGGTACCAGGGTAGTCCCATCGACTAAACTCCTTCGAAAAAAATAATATATGATTTTTTACTTTCTAACATTCGAAAGATTTAAAAAGAATAAAAAGAAAAATTCTTTCTTTTTTTTATATTTTAACTGAAGAATATTAATACATTACATACTTATAAACTTAAAAAACAAAAATTTCTTAAAAAATTAATAAATAATTTTTAAACAAAGATAAATTTAAGAATCTTTTTGAATAAAAGAAAGCCTAGTAAGTCAAAAATAATTAAAACTAAAAAACTTTGCCAAATATTTATGGAAAGAAACGGTAGTTCAAATAACGGAGAAGAAAAAACCCAATCAGTATTAGAATATAAAAAACGAATAGGTTCAATAGTATACGTTAACGGATTTAAACAGCTTATTATTTGTAACCAAGAAGGCATAAAGTCTAAAGGTGCTAAAGCCGTACTTGCAAATAATAAAGGCAAATTAACAATAAAAATAATCGCTATTAATTCAATATGAGTCGGTAAAATTAAAGCTAATAAAATACTAAATGTAGTCGTTCCAATAATTAGTAATAATAAAAATAAAAAACTAAAGATTAAACTTTCTAAACTAGGTAATTGTGTTCCTAAAAAAATACCAAATATCATTATTACAAAAACTTGAATAAAACTAAGAACACTAATAAAAAAAGCTGAAGAAAACAAAATTGAAAAGCGGGATTCTAAAGGGGCTACTAACAATCGATTTAAAAAACCGAATTCTCTATCAAAAATTAAAGGTAAACTTGAATTTAAAGCCCCCGCAAAAGCTGTAAATACTAAAATTCCTGGATAGAAAAATTGAATATAATTATTTTCAAACGTAGAAATTGAAATTGGAGCTTTTTGAAATAAAGCCCCAAATAAAACTAGCCATAATAAAGGTTGTAAAATTCCAGAAACTAAAGTAATAGGACGACGTTTTAATTGAATGAATAATCGTTTTGTAAGAACAAAGATTTCTTGAATAGAAAAAGAAGAAGTAAAGTTTGTTTTTTCTACTAAAAAAACACGTAAATTGCGCAATGTGAAGTTCATAATAGGTTTTTTATAAAATAATAGTTTATTATTATTTAGAGAAGTAATTCTTCTATATTTTGTTGATTTTAAATAACAATAAAAAAAAATAAGCTTTTTTTGATAAAATTGAGTTTTTTCGTTCTTTTTTTTAAGAAGAACCTATATATTTAATATTATAAATTTAATAAATTTTTAGTGAACTTAACTATGCCACAACGAACTGCATTAGGAAATATTCTTAGACCTTTAAATTCTGAGTATGGAAAAGTTGCTCCAGGTTGGGGAACCACTCCGTTAATGGCGGGATTTATGTTATTATTTTTTGTGTTTTTATTAATTATTATCCAAATTTATAATTCTTCTCTTTTATTAGAGAATATCCCAGTGACTTGGACATCTGCAACAGCTTAAATTTTTTAATAATAAAAATAGAAATTTTTATAAATTTCTATTTTTATTTAAATTATGTGTTATTGTTATATAACATATAATATAATAAATTGAGATTAAAAAAATAATGCGCTTTTAGTTCAGTTGGTAGAACGCAGGTCTCCAAAACCTGATGTCGAGGGTTCAAGTCCTTCAGGGCGCGATTTAAATTTTAATTTTTTCAAAATTGACTATTTTTTAGAAAGTTCTTACAATAATTTCAAATTAATCAAAAACATTAAAAACATTTTTTCAAGTTTACTTATGAATAAATCTAAAATTGATAATCAAATTTTAAAATTAAAAACAAAATTTGCTTTTTTCAAAAAAAAATTGAAAATTTTTATTTTAAAAATTAAATTAATTAATTTAAAAAGAAAATTATGGAATAAAAGTATTTTATCAATGTTGCAAACAACATTTTTGCCAAAAAAAGAAATAATTAAACTTTGCAAATTACTAATAAGATTTACAACAATTTCTGTTTGTATTTTATTTCTCATCGATTTAGTTAGTCATTATATTGCAGTTCCATTTTTAAAAAAGTTTATACAATTTATTTTTATAATTTTAAATTTTTTATTTGAATTGTTTTTACAATTAATAAATTATGTTTATACATTAGGTTATATATTATATTTCTTATTCGACTTTAGTCTTGAAATTTTCTTAAAAATTTTATTGGTATTTATAAAAGTTTTTTTAAATGGATTAAAATATATATTTGATATAATAAAAAATTTATTTTAATCGTTTCTTTTTATTTTTATAATTTAAATAAAAAAAAACAAATAAAATTATTTTTTAGTTAATATGCGTTAGGAGAAACAATAAATTAAGTTTATTTAAAAGAAAAATATTTTAAGTATATATGATATATATATATATATATATATATGTATACGATACAAAATATATGAACAATTATAAAATATTTATATCAGATTAATATGAGAGTACATAAATACTCAATTATTATCCATTTTACATTTAAATTAAATAAAAAAAAAAGATATGGCTAAAAAAGTAATCGCCATAATTAAGATTGTTTTATCTGCAGGAAAAGCAACACCTGCTCCACCAGTAGGTCCTGCTTTAGGACCATATGGGGTAAGCAGTGTAAATTTCTGTAAAGAATACAATGCAAAAACTGCAGATAAAGCTGGCTTAGTTATACCGGCTGAAATTACGGTATATGATGACCGGAGTTATAGTTTTGTTTTAAAAACACCACCTGCTTCTGTACTTATTGCTAAAGCAGCTAATGTTGAAAGAGGATCTGGAGAACCTAATCGTAAAAAAGTTGGCTCTATTACACGAATTCAATTAGAACAAATTGCAAAAACCAAATTTCCAGATTTAAATACTCAAAATTTAGACGCAGCAGCAAAGATTGTTGAAGGTACGGCACGAAATATGGGTATTACTATTGTAGATTAAATATTTATATAAAATTTATTATTTTTTATCTCTTGGAGAAATCAAATGAAAAAAACATCACGTCGGATGCAAGAATTGGTTCAAAAAATTGAAGAAAAATTATATGAACCTTTAGAAGCAATTCAACTTTTAAAACAAATTTCAACTGCAAAATTTATTGAAACTGTTGAAGTACATTGTCGATTAGGTATTGACCCCAAATATAATGATCAACAATTACGTGCAACAGTAACCTTACCTAATGGAACTGGTCAAACTTTACGTGTGGCTGTTATTACTCGAGGAGAGAAAATAAATGAAGCTTCCACGGCAGGAGCTGATCTTGTTGGGGCAGAAGAATTAATTGATGAAATCCAAGGTGGTCGCTTAGACTTTGATTGTTTAATTGCTACTCCGGATATGATGCCACAAGTTGCTAAATTAGGTCGGGTTTTAGGACCTCGTGGATTAATGCCTTCTCCAAAAGGAGGTACCGTAACATTTGATTTAGCACAAGCAATTAAAGAATTTAAAGCCGGAAAACTTGAGTTTAGAAATGATCGAACTGGTATCGTTCATGTTTTATTTGGTAAAGCTGATTTTTCTGAAGATGCTTTATTAGGTAATTTAAAAGCTGTTCAAGAAGCGATTGATCGTAATCGTCCTTCAGGTGTTAAAGGGAAATATTGGAAAAGTATTTATATTACTTCTACTATGAGCCCATCAATTGAAGTAGATTATAATTTATTACGTGATTTAAAATTAGCTGAAAATGCTTAAAAAAACTTTTTAAAGAAGTTTTATTCAAATTTTTTATTTTTAATTTAGGAGTATTTATGTCTTCCAAAACTGACGAAATTTTAGAACAATTAAAAAGTTTAACTTTAATTGAAGCTGCGGATTTAGTTAAAGCTATTGAAACTGCTTTCGGTGTTGATGCATCTGCACCAGTAGGCGGTGGTATGGTTATGATGGCTCCAACAGCTGGTGGTGGTGCGGACGCAGCAGAAGAAAAATCTGCTTTTGATTTAGTTCTTGAAGAAGTACCTGCTGATAAGAAAATTGCAGTACTAAAAGTTGTACGTAGTTTAACTAGTCTTGGTTTAAAAGAAGCAAAAGATTTAGTAGAATCTACTCCAAAAGTAGTTAAAGAAGGTGCTTCTAAAGATGAAGTTGAAGCAGCTAAAAAAGAACTTGAAGCTGCTGGTGCAAAAGTAAGTATTAAATAATAAAAAAAATAGAGTTAATTGAAAAAAATTAACTCTATTTTTTTTATTATTTAATTTTTAATTAAAAAAGACCTAAACTTAAGGACTTATCAATAGGGAATGTAGCACCCATACCTAACCAAATAGCAACAGCGGTTCCAAATAAGAAAACAGCACTAGCCACTGGACGACGGAATGGATTTTGGAATTTATTAACATTCTCAATAAAAGGAATGGCAATTAAACCTAATGGTACAGATGCCATTAAAACAACACCTAATAATTTATTAGGTACTACTCGTAAGATTTGGAATACTGGGAAAAAGTACCATTCTGGTAAAATTTCTAATGGAGTAGAAAAAGGATCAGCAGGTTCACCAATTAATGCTGGATCTAAGACAGCAAGACCACCCACACACGCAATAGATCCAAGAATTACAACAGGGAAAATATATAGTAAATCATTAGGCCATGCAGGTTCACCATAATAATTATGACCCATACCTTTAGCTAATTTGGCACGTAATTCTGGATCATTTAGATCCGGTTTTTTTAGAATAGACATAAGAATAAATTATTCCTTTCGTTTTTAATAATTACAAAGAATATTACAATGGTCCAGAAATACCTTGTTTACGAATTAATAAGAAGTGAACTAACATAAATACAGCACTTAATAATGGTAAAACAAAAGTATGAAGACTATAAAAACGAGTTAAAGTAGATTGTCCTACACTTACACTACCGCGTAATAATTCAACAACATTACTACCAATAACTGGAATTGCTTCAGGTACACCTGTTACAATTTTAACTGCCCAAAAACCAATTTGATCCCATGGTAAAGAATAACCAGTTACACCAAAAGATACAGTAATTACTGCTAAAATTACACCAACAACCCATGTTAATTCGCGTGGTTTTTTAAATCCACCAGTTAAATATACACGGAATACATGTAAAATCATCATTAATACCATCATACTAGCAGACCAACGATGAGTAGAACGGATTAACCAGCCAAAATTTACATCAGTCATAATATATTGAACTGAAGCAAAAGCTTCAGTAACAGTAGGACGATAATAAAAAGTCATCGCAAAACCAGTTGCAACTTGAACTAAAAAGCAAGTTAAGGTAATACCACCTAAACAGTAAAAAATGTTTACATGTGGCGGTACATATTTACTTGTAATATCATCAGCAATAGCTTGAATTTCTAAACGTTCTTGAAACCAATCATATACTTTACTCATAAAAACTTTTTTCCATTTAATTGTTATTTTCTTAAAGTTTAGCTACCAAATGAATTATATCTTTTTTCTCTATACTATAGAAAATAAAGAATAATTTGTTTGTTATTATTATTAATAATAATTGATTTAATTTATCATAATATTAATATATTAATATACAAATTAAAATAAATTTAAGATAATTTTGTTGAAAATACTTTCAATTTAATTAATATTTATTACAACTAAAAATTATTTGTATGATGACAATTTTAATTCTTGATGATGACCCAAGTATTCGAAGTTCATTAAAATTATATTTAACAGAAATTGGTTTCAATATTGAAGAAAGTGATTGTGTAAAAAAAGCATGGGAAATATTAAAAACCAAAAAGATAGATTTAATTCTTTGTGATGTTATAATGCCACAAACAGATGGATTCACTTTTTTAAGTGAATTACGTTTAAATTCAAAATATTGTTCATTACCAGTTATTTTTTTAACAGCGAGAGGTTTAACTCAAGATCGAATTTTTGGATATAAAATTGGTTGTGATTCTTATATATCAAAACCATTTAATATTGAAGAACTAGTTGTAATTATCGAAAATGTTTTAAATCGATATGCTTTGCTACGTTTAACTATAGAAAAAAAACAAAAAAATTTTTTAGGTTCAAATAATATAAAAATAGATTTAAAAGAAAATTTTACACCTCGTGAACAAAGTGTATTAAATTTAGTTGTGAAAGGATTAATGAATAAACAAATTGCTACTAATTTAAATATTAGTATCCGAATTGTTGAAAAATATATGAGTCGTTTATTTATTAAAACAAAAACACAAAATCGAACCGAATTAGTTAAATATGCTTTAGAAAATAATTTGACTGAATGAAATTATTGCATAATATCTTTAATATAATTAAAAATAAAAACTTGTTTTCTTTATTTAATAAATTAAAGCTAATTTAAAACAAAAAATTGAAGGGCGAACGACGGGAATTGAACCCGCGAGTGGTGGAACCACAATCCACTGCCTTAACCACTTGGCTACGATCGCCATAAATTTCTATTTATATATGTATCTATATATATATAGATATTGTATAGATATTATATATTATATGTTAAAAATAAAATAAATAACTTTTTAAAATAAAAAATCTTTATTTTTTTTCTAATATAAAGATGAATATGTTAAAATAATTTTCAAAACGAATTTAAAAAATGATTGCAGATTTTTAATCTGAGGAAAGTCCGGGCTCCTTAAAGGTAAGAATTGCTGGGTAATTCCCAGTGCGAGAAATCGTGAGGATAGTGCCACAGAAAAACACCGCTTAAATTACTTTTTAAGTAAGGGTGCAAAGGCTTGGTTAAAGCAAACCAGTTAGATTCAAAAATCTATACTTAGTAAACCCCATTCAGGAGCAAAGGAAAAATGAAAGTAATTAACCTTTTTTCTTTCAATTATTTAAATTTTTACTGCTAGAAAAATTTAGTAATAAATTTTGAAGACAGATAATCATTAATTATATATATTAAAACAAAACCCGGCTTAAAATTAAATTCGTTTTTTTTTTAACGGGAAAGGAGGGATTCGAACCCCCGACACCGTGGTTCGTAGCCACGTGCTCTAGTCCACTGAGCTACAATCCCAAAATAATATTCTATATTATTTAGTATATCAAATTTTAATGAATAAAATCAATCTTTATTTTTTCTTTTTTATTTTTAATCTTATAAAAGTTTAAATTTAAGATTTATTTATAAAATTTATTTTTTTTTAAATAAACCTTAAAATTTTAATTGATTTACTAGAATTAATCGTTGGTTTAAGACTAAGATAAATAAGGATAATATCAACTTACAAATTTAGTATAAAAAAAATGATTTTGAATTGGCGACAAGTAATAATGAGTTTTTTCATCATTATACTTACAAATTTTTACAATGTTTCTTTTACTCAAGCAGCAAGTCTTAGATGGGAACAAATCCCATTAGAAACAGATCAAATTCTTTTAGATATTGGTTTTGTTCCAGGTCAACCTGAACGAGGATGGTTATTAGGAACCCGTAATACCTTATTTGAAACAACAGATAAAGGAAAAACTTGGGAACTTAGAAATCTAAATTTAGAAGATGATAAATATAGATTAAATTCAGTTAGCTTTTCTGGAAAAGAAGGATGGGTTACTGGTAAACCTGCAATTTTATTACATACAGTTGATGGGGGCTCTTCTTGGAGCCGAATTCCCCTAAGTAGTCAATTACCAGGAGATCCTGCTTTAATTACAGCTTTAGGGCAAGGTAAAGCAGAATTAGCTACCGATATTGGAGCAATTTATCGAACAGAAAATTCTGGACAAACTTGGAAAGCTCAAATTCAAGAGCCATTAGGTGCAATTCGAACAATTGCTCGTTCAGACAATGGATCTTATGTTGCAGTATCATCGAAAGGTAATTTCTATTCAACATGGAAAGAAGGGGATGAAAAATGGGTTTCACATCCTCGACAAAGCTCTCGTAGGGTTCAAAGTATGGGCTTTACTGATAATAATCATTTATGGATGCTAACTCGTGGTGGACAATTATGGTTTGATTTGAATAATTCATTTGATGAACCAAATTGGGATGGGCCAAAAACACCCGAAGGAAAAGTAGGTTTTGGTTTAGGATTGCTTAATTTAGCTTTTCGTACTTCTAATGAAATTTGGGTTTCAGGAGGAAGTGGTATTCTTTTACATAGTGATGATAATGGAAATACTTGGCAAAAAGAAACCAGTACAGAAAATATACCTTCTAATTTTTATAAAATCAGTTTTATTGACAAAGAAGTAGGTTTTGTACTTGGAAATCAAGGAACACTTTTACGATATATATCATTATAATAGAATAATTAATATCTATAATTTGGACAAAATCTTTTATTATACATAAAAGCATCATATATATATATAATTTTTAGGAGCGATTTACATGTCTGGAGGAAATACTGGCGAACGTCCATTTTCTGACATTGTTACTAGTATTCGTTATTGGGTTATTCATACTGTAACTATTCCATCTTTATTTATTGCAGGTTGGCTTTTCGTAAGTACCGGTTTAGCGTATGACGTATTTGGCACTCCTCGACCAGATGAATACTTCACTGAAGAACGTCAAGAATTACCTATTATTAACAAACGTTTTTCAGCTAATTAATAAATATTAAATTATATTTTTGAAAAGAGGAAAAAGTAAATGAATAATCCTAATCAACCCGTTTCTTATCCAATTTTTACAGTAAGATGGTTAGCAATCCATGCTATTGGCATTCCGACTGTATTTTTTATTGGATCTATTACTGCAATGCAATTTATTCAACGATAGGAGAAATATATGGTTACCCCAAATCCTAATAGACAAAAAGTTGAATTAAACCGTACTTCCCTATTCTGGGGATTACTTTTAATTTTCGTATTAGCTATTTTATTCTCTAGCTATATTTTTAATTAAATTAATTTTTGAACTTAAAAAAGGAGTATTTATTTATGGCAAATACCGGTGGACGCATTCCTTTATGGCTTGTTGCCGTTATTGCAGGTTTAGCAGTAATTGGTGTAGTTGGAATCTTTTTCTATGGTGGTTATTCTGGTTTAGGTTCATCCATTTAAACTTGTTTTAAATGTCCATAATTGAGTAATTTAAATAAATAGAGAGTTAATAATTTAACTCTCTATTCTTTATAAAGAGAAATTTGAAGTATGAAATTTAAGCAATTTCATCTGTTTCAATATAAATAAATAATAATGCCATAATAAGGCCTGGTACTAACCAACCAACAATAGGGACAAAAATAGTAGGTAAATTCGCAACCATAAAAAATATCCTAATAAATATATTTCAATATTATCTTAAATTTTTGTTTCTCGAATAATTTAATAAATAAATTTTTTTAAACTTCTATAAATTGTCTTATTTTATGATTTAGTTGATGGTATTAAGATAGAATCAATAAAGCCATATTCTTTTGCAGCATTAGCTGAAAAATAACGTGGTCGTTGTAAATCTTTTTCAATTATTATTTTTGATTGTCCAGTTCTTTCATGATAAAGATTAATTAAAATATTTTTACTATCAGCTAATTCTTTGGCTTCAATATCTAAATCCGTTGCTTGTCCATTAACTCCACTTTCGATTTGCGGTTCTTGCATCATAATACGTGAATTTGGTAATGCAAATCGTTGTCCTTTTGTTCCGGCAGCTAAAATTAATGAACTCATTCCTCCAGCTAAACCTAAACAAATAGTGCTAATGTCAACTTTAAGTTGTAATATAGTATCATAAAGTCCAAAACAAAGATTTGGAAAAGTTATAGCTGAATTAATATAAAAGAAAACGGGTTGTTGGGAATTTTCAGTTTGTAAATATAACAACATTGCAATATAAGTACTTTCATCTGTAGGGTCTTCATAATTACAAAGAAAAAGAATTCTTTTATCTAAAAAAGCATTTTGAAGTAAAAAATATGAAAGGAACTTATCTTTATCCATAGCTTTAACAAGTGGGTATCCTATTGGCATACTTGAATCCTAAAATTGAATGTGTGTATATATATATTGGTATATATGTATGTTTCTCTATATCAAATTAAATCAATTTAATAATATTTATACATATAATAATAAAAAATATTTTAAAAAACAAAAAAATTGTTATTCTTAAAAATTTTTTTTATTTAAAATAATAAAATTTTCCATTAAAAATTATTCAATAATCAAAAAAAGTTAGCATATAACATCCATTTTTAATAAAATTAATGAAAAAAAATAAAAAATTTAAATCAAACATTTGAAATATCCTTTTTCAACAATAAATCTCAATTTAACTAAAAAAATAAGTTTTTCATTATAGGAATTTAATTTTAAAGTAGTAGTATATACTCTTTTTTTTTTTATTCCTATATTATAAATTTATAAATATTTAATCTTTAACTTATTTAAAACAATGAGCTTAGTTACCCAAATTATTTTAAACGCAGATGATGAATTACGATATCCTACAAGTGGTGAATTAGAAACCATTAAAAGTTTCTTAAAAACAGGAACTACACGTATTAGTATTATCAGCAATATTGCTCAAAATGAGAAAAAAATTATTGAGCAAGCTAGTAAAAAACTTTGGCAAAAACATCCGGACTATATTTCTCCAGGTGGTAATGCTTATGGTGCGCGTCAAAGAAGTCTTTGTTTAAGAGACTACGGTTGGTATTTACGTTTAGTAACTTATGGAATTTTAGCTGGTGACCAACGTCCAATTGAAAAAATTGGTATTATTGGCGCGCGCGAAATGTATAATTCTTTAGGTGTTCCAGTAATTGGTATGGCAGATGCAATTACTGCTTTAAAAGATTCAACATTAGCTGTTTTAAAGGAAGAAGAAGGCGAAGAAGTAAAACCATATTTTGATTATATGATTCAAGCTTTAGCAGCATAAAAGAATGTTAGAAATGAGTTTTTCTTAAGAACTCATTTCTAACATTCTTTCTATTGGTTTTTTTGCCGCCGTTAATATTGGCATAGAAAGGGTGATTTCTGGAGAACGATTTTTCATAGCTAAATACAATTTTTCTAAAGTATTTAAACGCATATGAGGACATTCATTACAAGCACAACCAGTTACAGTAGGCAAAGCAATAAAATTTTTTTCTGGACAACTTTTTTTCATTTGATGAATAATACCGGTTTCTGTTACAACAATAAAATTCGTTTTGTTACTTTTTTCGACGTATTTTAAAAGAGAAGTGGTTGATCCAATATAATCTGCATGTTTTAAAATTGTTGGTTCGCATTCTGGATGTGCAATGATTTCAGCTTCTGGAAAATTACTTTTTAAATCAAATATTTTTTTTTCAGAAAATGTTTCATGCACAATACAACTTCCAGGCCAAAGTAAAAGATTACGACCTGTTTGTGACATTACATATCTACCTAAATTTTGATCCGGAGCAAATAAAATAGGTTGTGTTTTAGGTATTTGATTTATAATATTGACTGCGTTTGCACTTGTACATATAATATCGCTCATAGCTTTAATTGATGCAGAGCAATTAATATAAGAAATAACTAAATGATCAGAATATGTATTCTTAAATTGAGAAAAGATATCGGGAGGACAACTATCTGCTAAAGAACAACCTGCGTTTAAATCAGGTAATAGAACAGTTTTATTAGGATTTAAAATTTTTGCAGTTTCAGCCATAAAATGAACTCCTGCAAATACAATAACATCAGCATCTGTGTTAGCTGCTGCTCTAGCTAATCCTAAAGAATCTCCTAAAAAATCTGCAACATCTTGAATATCAGGTTCTTGATAATAATGTGCTAAAATAATTGCATTTAATTCTTTTTTTAATGCATTTATTGCATTAATTAATTCTTTATAATTGTTTGTTGTTACATTAGTCTCAGAATCAATCAAATTTTTAGACTGCTTGTTTTTGATAAAAATATTCATTTTAAATTATCCTTGATGAAATTAAAACATGGGAACAAATAAAAATATAATACTTTGTTAGTATTTCATGTATTTAAAAGACTTAAAAAAATAATTAACAATAACGTGATTTTTTAGTTTAATTTATAAATTATCATAATTCGTAAAACTTTAGTGAAATTCTACTTTTTAATCGTATGTTAATTTTATTTAAATTATGTTAAAATAATATTGATCTATTATTAAATTAATGAATTTCTCACGAATTTTAATTAAAAAAAGAATAAATCTTTATACTTAAGGAGAGATGACAGAGTTGGTCGATTGTATCTGACTTGAAATCAGACGAATTTGAAAGAATTCCGGGGGTTCGAATCCCTCTCTCTCCGTATTTAATATCAATTAAAAAATTCGTTTTTTTGAATTTTTTAATTGATATTTTATTTCTAATATAAACGCTCAAGAACATATTCGGCAAGAAGTTTTAAAGCTTCTTTAGAAGAAGAAGAAGGTAAATTTGACAAACATTTAATTGCAACCTGAGCATGTTCCATAGCAAGTTCTCTAGCTTTTTCAATCGCTTTAGTTTTTGAAACAATATCTAATGTATATTCAAAATCATTAGGTTGTGAAAATTGTCTTTCAATTATTGGAATTAATTCTGGATTTTGTTCTAATGCAAACAATATGGGAGCTGTTAAATTCCCTTTCTTTAAATCCGAACCAGCAGGTTTTCCTAATTCTTTTGTTGAAGCAGTAAAATCTAAAATATCATCAACAATTTGAAAAGCTAAACCTAAATGTCTTCCATAATTATATAAATCATTAGCTATTTCTAAATCTACACGACTTAATAAAGCAGCAGCTTTAGAACTGGCAGCTATCAATGATGCAGTCTTATAAAAACTTTTTTCCAGATATTCTTCTAAAGTTACATTAACTTTAAATTGGTTTAAACCTTGACGAATTTCACCTTCTGCAAAATCAGTAATAACTTTTGAAATTAACTTTACAACTTCTAAACTATCTAAATTCGCTAAATACCAAGAAGATTGGGCAAATAAAAAATCGCCAGCTAAAATAGCAATTTTAGTACCAAAATCGCTATGTACTGTTGGTATTCCACGACGCACATCGGATTCATCAAGAATATCATCATGAACTAAACTGGCTGTATGAATAATTTCCGTTATTTCAGCAAGTCTTTTATGACGTGAAGTTATATTCCCGTTTTCTATGGTTGCTTTTGAAATTAATAACACTATAGCTGGTCGAAGTCTTTTACCACTTGCGCTAAATAAATGTTCTGCAGCTGCCGATAAAATAGGGTGTCCAGATCCTACTAATTTTTTTAAGTTTTGAGTGAGAATATTTAGTTCATTTTCTACAGGGGAAAGAATTTTTACTATTGAAGTCATTGTTTATTACAGTTATTAATTCAGTAAAAAAGAAAGATAAACTATTTCTTTTTTATTAAAAATATAAATAAGGTTTTAATAAAAGTTCAAAAATTTGTTTATCTTTTTAAAATTTTTTTTATTAATTAGACGAAGAAGATGATGGATTTAAATAACTAATAATTCGTCGAGTTGTGTCAACAGCAACTCCAAAGGCAATGGAAATCGATACTGGACTTAGAATTTGCAATTTAGGTAAATGTAAAGACCGTTCAACAATAGAAGGTAAAATACAAACTAAGGCAAGAATAAAAGAACCAATAAAATTTAGACGATTAATAATTCGTTCAGCATATTCTTTAGTATCTGAACCAGGACGAACACCTGGAATTAGTGTGTTCATTGAATTTAAATTTTCTGCTAAATTTTTTGGATTAATCATAATTGTGATTGCATAGTTAGAACTAAACAACATAATTGTAATTATATAACAAATATCTTTGAAAATTGGATTATATGGAATAAGTTTTACCAATTGATATCCCCAGGCACCTTGTTGAATTAAAAAATTAACAAATGCAGGAAGAGCTAAATCAAAAATAGTCGAAGCAAAAATAATCGGCATAATACCCGCTGGTAAAAGCTGGAAAAAAATATACGCTTGTTTTTCTCGACGTTCGTCTTCTGTTAATTTTTCGTTAAGTTTTTGGCGTTCAGCTTCTTGTCGTGCAATTAATACAGGGACAGGCCGTCCTGATTCTTGTAATCCAATAACAATAAACATTGTTAATAATGAGAAACTTAAACTTAAAACTAATCCAAAAATTATTTTAGGTGTCCAATTAATGTTAGACGTTAACAATTGTTGAATAGAAGCAGGTATACGTGCGATAATATTAATAAAAATTAATAAAGAAGATCCATTAGTTAACCCTAATTCTGTTATTTGTTCAGCAATGATCATTACAATAACTGCTCCCAAAGTCAAAGCAGTAACAACTTTACAACCTAAAAATAAATCCCAATTTAAAGCATACGGTCGAATCCAAATCCAAGCAATTGCAATACTTTGGATTAATGCCCAAACAACGGTTAAATAGCGTGTCCATTCTTTAAATTTTCGTTGTGCAATTTCCTCTTGTTCTTTTTGAAATCTTTCTAAGGAAGGTAATATTTTAGTTAAAACTTGCAAGAAAAAGGAAGCATTCATATAAGGTAAAATCCCTAATGTAAAAAACCCAATTTCTAAAAATCCACCCCCAGATAATAAATTTAAAATATTAGCTAATTCGTTTCTAGAACTATTTTGCTGAAAACTTTCTAAGTCAAAATTGACTCCGGTGCCTGGTATGGGTAAAAAAGTACCTATACGAATAATTAAAATTAAACATAACGTTGCAATTGCACGCTCTCTTACTTCACTAAATTCTGGAGAGCGTAAAGCAGCTTGTCCTTGTTTAAAAGATTTAAAAATTCGGAGATAAATTGTTTCAAACAATATAAAAATTGAAATAATTAGTCTTGAAAGCATTTAATAACTCTCCATTAATTTTTATTTGTGATTTTACAAAAATCAATTATGAATAAAAATATAATCTTTTTATTTTAAAAATGCAAATATTTAAAATAAAAAGATTATATTTTTATTTTTTAAAATTTATTCAACAACAATTCCGCGGTCTTTTGCAAATTGTGAGAATGTTTTTAAATTAGATAACGCATTAATAGCTGCTCTTGCATTATTTAAAGGATTATTTGAACCAAGTTGTTTTGCTAAAATATTTCGAACACCTGCTAATTCTAACACAGTACGAACAGCTCCCCCAGCAATTACCCCGGTACCTTCTGCTGAAGGTCTCATAATTACGCGAGCAGCGCCGCCAATTCCATTAATTGGATGTGGAATAGAATTAGAACGAGTTAAAGGAACATCAACTACATGTTTTTTACCATCAGCAACCGCTTTTTTTACAGCATTAATAACATCACTTGCTTTTCCAATACCAACACCTACTTGTCCACGTTCGTTTCCAATAACAACAATAGCTCTAAAGCTTAATTTTTTCCCACCTTTAACTACTTTAGTTACACGACGAATTTGAACAACTCTTTCTTGCCAATCTGGTTTTTTTTCACGAGTTTTACTCACTTTTTGACGATTTGCCATTTTTTTCCTTATTCTGTCTTAAATAATGAAGATTCAAAAAAAGATTTAAAATAAATTTTAGAATTGAAGTCCTGCTTCACGTGCAGCTTCAGCTAAAGTACGAACTCGACCATGATAAAGTTTACCACCACGATCAAAAACAACTTGTGTAATACCTTTTTCTAGTGCTTTTTTTGCAATAAGTTGACCAACAACAGCCGAAGCTTCACATGTTGAAGTCGATGATAATTCTGAAGTTTTTATTGATGAGTCTAGTGTAGAACTTGCAACTAAAGTGCAATGTTGTGTATCATCAATTATTTGTGCATAAATATGTTGATGAGAACGAAATACTGCTAATCTTGGGCGTTCAGAAGTACCAAAAAGTTTCCGACGTACTCGTCGATGACGACGTTGGGTTGCTTGTTTACGAGTTAATTTCATGGTTTATTTCTTACCTGCTTTTCCAACTTTACGTTTTACATTTTCTCCAACATATCGAATTCCTTTACCTTTATAAGGTTCTGGAGGACGAACAGAACGAATTTTTGCTGCTAATTTTCCAACAAGTTCTTTATTAATACCTTTTACAATAATATTGGTATTATTTTCAACTTGCAATTGAATTTCTGTTGGAGGTTCAATAATAACTGGATGACTAAAACCAATATTTAATACTAATTTTTTACCATCCATTTGTGCTCTATAACCAACTCCTTGAATTTCAAGACGACGTTCAAATCCTTGAAATACACCTTCCACTAAGTTAGAAACTAGAGTCCGACAAAGTCCATGAAGTTTTCGAGCTAATAAAGATTCAGATACACGCTCAACAACTAAACAATCATTTTGTTGAACAACTTGAATTCCTAAAGGAATTTGTTGGGATAATTCTCCTTTAGGTCCTTTTGCAGAGAATACTTGATCCTTTACGCTAACCGTAACTTGGCTAGGGATATTAATTAATCGTTTACCTATCCGAGACATAATTCACCTAATAAATCTACCAAATATAACATAATACTTCTCCACCACAACCTTTATGACGAGCTTTTTGATCGGTCATAATTCCGGAAGAAGTTGAAAGAATTGCAATACCTAAACCACCTAATACACGTGGAAGTTCTTTATGATTTGCATAAACGCGTAAACCTGGTTTACTAATTCTTTTTAATGCAGTAATAATCGGTTGGCGTTTTTTACCTTTGTATTTTAAAGAGATTAATAATTCATTTTGAAGATTACTTTCAATTTCTTCAAAGTTTTGAATTAGACCTTCTTCTTTTAAAACATTCGCCAGACATCGAGTCATTTTTGTTGCTTTTACACGTGCAACTTTATGTTTAGCCAAATTAGCATTTCGGATACGTGTGAGCATATCAGCAATTGTATCGTTAACCACTTTTCCTCCTTAAAATAATTAAGTTAATTTTCCGCAAATGGCATGCCTAAAGATTTTAATAAAGCAAGACCTTCTTGATCTGTTTTTGCTGTGGTTACAATTGAAATATCCATCCCGCGAATTTGTTCAATACTGTCATAATCAACTTCTGGAAAAATTAATTGTTCTTTTAAACCAAGATTGTAATTACCACGGCCATCAAAACTTTTTGAATTAATACCACGAAAATCTCGAATTCGAGGAAGAGCTAAATTAATTAAACGATCTAAGAACGCATACATGTAATCCCCTCTTAGTGTAACCATTACACCAATAGGCATCTCTTGTCTTAACTTAAATCCTGCAATTGCTTTTTTTGCTCTTGTTACAATTGCTTTTTGTCCTGTAATTTCTGTAATTTCTTTTACAGAAGCTTCTAAAATTTTGGCATTTTGAGCTGCTTCTCCTAATCCACGATTTACTGTTATTTTTTCTAATTTTGGTACTTCATGGATATTTTTATATTGGAAGCGAGTCATTAATTGTTTAATCACTTCTTGTTCATAAACAGTTTTTAACCGTTGAACCATAATTCGTGAATCCTTTACACTTTAAAATTAATTTGAATTTATATCTCTCTGTATAAATACTTCATCTATTTAACTTCAAACTTTATTTAATTTTTTTTAATTTAAATTTAAATAGATTTTTTATAAAACTTCTGGAGCTAAAGAAATAATTTTTGTAAAATTTTTATCTCTTAACTCACGAGCTACTGGTCCAAAAACACGTGTTCCACGAGGATTTCCTTCATTGTTAATAATAACTGCAGCATTATCATCAAAACAAATGTTCATACCATTATCACGTCTAAATTCCTTACGAGTTCGAACAATAACTGCTTTTACTGTATCAGATTTTTTAATCGGCATATTGGGAATGGCATCTTTTACCACAGCAACAATAACATCTCCAATACGAGCGTACCGACGATTACCTCCACCAAGAACGCGAATACACATTAATTTACGTGCGCCACTATTGTCTGCTGCAGTTAAATAACTTTGTGGTTGAATCATTACTTTTAATCTCCAAATTTTTCAGGATTAACTGTAGAAGATAAAACTTCCGAAACAATCCAACGTTTGTTTTTGCTAATAGGTTTAACTTCAGAAATTTTTACTTCATCACCAAGTTTGCATGTATGAGAATAATCATGAACTTGATATTTTTTTGTACGAATAATAATTTTTGAATATTTATCGTGTCTTACTCGATTATTTACAGCAACAACTACTGTTTTTTCTTTCGGATTTCGAATAACTACACCGACTCTTTCCTTAGACGCCATAAAAATCGCACCTTTCCTTAAATTTTTGTATTTGAATTATAAACATCAAGGTTAATTAAACTCGAGAAATAAATTTCGTTTTAATTGGTAATTTAAAAGTGGCAATTCTAAGAGCCGCTTTTGCCATTTCTTGTGATACGCCATTAATTTCAAAAATAACACGACCAGGTTTTACAATAGCTACCCAATATTCAGGAGCACCTTTACCTGATCCCATACGAGATTCAGCTGGACGCATAGTAACAGGTTTGTCTGGAAAAATTCGAATCCAAATTTTACCACCACGACGAACATAACGATTAATTGCACGACGACTGGCTTCAATTTGACGAGATGTTATCCAAGCTGGTTCTAAAGCTTGTAATCCAAAATCGCCAAAGACCAAATTATTCCCACGAGTACTAATTCCTTTCATTCGTCCTCGTTGTTGTTTTCTAAATTTTGTTCTTCTTGGGCTTAACATGTTTAATTTCTCTAATTTTATTTTTAAATAAATTGTAAAGATTAAAGTTATAAATTAACTTTATTATTCAGAAACAATTGCAGGATTTCCAGGTATAACTTCACCTTTAAAAATCCAAACCTTTACGCCTAAAACACCATAAATTGTTTGTGCACGTTTATAAGAGTAATCAATTTCTGCACGTAAAGTTTGTAGAGGTACACGACCTTCTCTAGACCACTCACTACGTGCAATTTCCGCTCCATTTAAACGTCCCGAAATTTGAATTTTAATTCCCTCAATTCCAGCACGTTGAGCTCTTGTAATAGCCTTTCTAACAACACGTCGGAATGCTACGCGGCGTTCTAATTGTTGAGTAATAAACTCACCAATTAAAGCGGCTTCAGCATCAATTTGTTTAACTTCAATTACATTAATGCGAATTTGTTTTTGTTCGCCTAATAAATCTTTTAAACCTTTTCGTAAAATTTCAATACCAGCACCACCACGTCCAACAACAACACCTGGACGAGCAGTTCTTAATTCTAATTCAATACGATCAGCTTTTCGTTGAATATAAATTTGCGCAATACCTGCATTACTCAAGTTTTTTTCAACATATTGACGGATTTGATAATCTTCTTGTAAAAGAGTCGGATATTGTTTTGCTTTAGCAAACCAACATGAACGATGTTTCTGTGTTATACCAAGACGAAATCCAATTGGATGAATTTTTTGTCCCACTCGAATTGATATCCTTTAATTTAATAAATAAAATATAAATATGAAATTATGTATTTTGATCTTGTACTTGAACCGTTATATGACAGGTTGGTTTTAAGATCCGATAAGCTCGTCCTTGAGCGCGTGGACGAAAACGTTTTAAAGTTGAACCTTTATCTACAAAAGTTTTGCTAATAATTAATGTATTTTTATTCAATCCTTTTGTTGTTTGAGCATTTGCTGCTGCGGAATCAACGATTTTTAATATTAAACTACAAGCTTTATAAGGCATTACACTTAAAAGTATAACAGCGTCCTTATAAGACTTACCACGAATTTGATCTAATATTCGTCGAACTTTTTGTGGAGAAATTCGAACATATTTTGCAATTGCTTTTACTTCAGTAGCCATGACTTAAAAATTAATAGAATTTTAAATTTTTATCTACGTGCTTTTTTATCAGTTTTTGTATGTCCTTTAAAAGTACGTGTCGGAGCAAATTCTCCTAATTTATGGCCAACCATTTGATCAGTAATAAAAACTGGTAAATGTACTCGACCATTATGAACTGCAATTGTATGCCCAACCATAATAGGTAAAATTGTTGATGCTCTTGACCAAGTTTTTATAACTTCAGTTTTTCCTGTAGTATTTAACAATTCAACTTTTTCCAATAAATGATGAGCAATAAAAGGACCTTTTTTCAAAGAACGTGCCATTTTTTAGAGTCTAATTTTAATTAAATTAAGTAAGATTTTTATAAATAAAAATTTTTAAATTATTTACGTCGACGAATGATTAAATTATCACTATATTTTTTAGTACGTCGAGTTCTTCTTCCTAAAGCAGGTTTACCCCAAGGAGTTACAGGTCCACTACGACCAATTGGTGCACGACCTTCACCACCACCATGTGGGTGATCACAAGGGTTTTTAACAACACCTCGAACTGTTGGTCGAATTCCTAACCAACGATTTCTTCCTGCTTTTCCAATACTAATATTGCTTATTTCAGCATTTCCGATTTGTCCAATAGTAGCATAACATTCTTTTCGAACAAATCGCATTTCCCCAGAAGGTAAACGTATAGTAATATAATTACCTTCTTTTGCTAATAATTGTGCAGATGCTCCAGCAGAACGAACTAATTGCCCTCCCTTACCGGGTGTTAATTCAATATTATGAATTTCAGTTGCTAACGGAATTTCACTTAACGGTAAAGAATTACCTACTTCAATCGGGGCATTAGGTCCTGAGTAAACAAGATTACCAACATTTAAACCACGAGGATGAAGGATATAACCTTTTTCACCATTTTGATAATGTAATAATGCAATTCTTGCATTACGATTTGGATCGTATTCAATAGCTGCTACTTTAGCTGGAACAAGTTTTATATCACGTTTAAAATCAATAATGCGATAAAGACGCTTTGAACCACCACCTTTATGAGCAGTCGTGATAATACCACGATTATTACGACCTTTTTTTCGATGTTTTAAAAAAGTTAAACTTTTTTCCGGTTCTGATTTGGTAATTTCACTAAATTCGGAAATTGTCCGATTTCTAGTGCCCGGCGTATATGCCTTATAAGAACGAATGGCCATAATCTTTTTTATTTAAATTTATAGATTTTTTATTTTTATAAAATGATCAAATGAATTGGTATTTTAAATTTTAAACTTTTTTAGTAATTGTTAATAAACCACCAGGTCTTCCAGGAATAGATCCTTTAACAATTAATAAATTACGTTCGGAATCTATTTTTACGATTTTCAAACCACGAATAGTTACTTTATTTCCACCTTTTCTACCAGCCATTCTAGTACCTGGATAAACACGTCCGGGAGTACTACCAGCTCCAATAGAACCGGGGATACGATGATTTTTTGAACCATGACTCATAGGACCACGTGCAAAATTATGACGTTTTTGATAACCAGAAAAACCACGACCAATACTATAACCTTGAATATTTACTGTATCATTATCATTAAATAGTTCAACTGTAATTGGTTTGTCAATTTCAATAGAATCTGCTGTATTAACAATAAATTCTTGTAAAACTTTTAAAGCAGGACTATTCGTTTTTGCTAAATGACCTAACTCTGCTTTTGTTAGATTTTTTGTTTTAGTTTCTTTATAACCAACTTGAATGGCATCATATCCATCAGTAGATTGTGTTTTTATTTGCGTAATGGGACATGGTCCAGCTTGTATAATGGTAACAGGAACTGCATTTCCTGTTTCATCAAAAATTTGCGTCATGCCCAGTTTTGTACCAAGAATACCTATTGACACAAAATTCCTTCCTTTTATTTGATTATATAAGAGCAATACATTTTGTACTTTTTTAATTGAAGTTTCAAATAAAAAATAGGTTGTATTATAAATGTATATAATAACATTTTATTCGTTATCTATCTAGTAGTACTTTTTTCATTTATGTTATTTTTATAAATAAGTATTGATATATATAAAATAAAATTACTTATTAATGTTAAAAAACTTTGAAAATTTATTAATAAATAATAGCTTTCACGATTATTAAAAAAATGTAATGTGCAGATACATAAAGCACTACAAAAAGACGGAATAAGTGAAAAAATAAATTTTTTTAAAAATGGAATTTTTTCAAATTTACTATAAAGGATAAATATAGAAATTATATTTAACCATTCAAAAACAGATGTTAAATGAACAATCCATGTTAAATAAGATAATGCATTCATAACTTTTTTATATAAAAAAAATATTGAAAAATAATACGAAGTTTTTGAAACTAAAAATAAAAAACAAGTTATAATAATTTATTATAATAAATAAAATAATAATTATTTTGAGAATTAATCAATATGGCTTCGTGCTAAAGGTGTTCGTATTTTAGTAACATTAGAGTGTACAGAATGTCGATCTAATGCTGAAAAAGTAAATGGAGGTGTTTCTCGCTATGCTACAAAAAAAAATAGAAGAAATACTCCTAATCGTTTAGAATTAAATAAATTTTGTCCATACTGTAAAAAACACGTATTACATCGAGAAATTAAATAATCTTAATTATTAAATAAAAAACCAAACATTTCATTATGTCTGTATATCGTCGTCGTTTATCTCCTTTAAAACCAAATCAAGTTATTGACTACCAAGATGTAGAATTATTACGTACTTTTATTACGGAACAAGGTAAAATCTTACCTCGTCGAGTAACTGGATTAACTGCAAAACAACAACGTGCTGTTACCAAAGCAATTAAACAAGCTAGAGTTTTAGCATTATTACCATTTGTAAATCGTGAAAATTAATATTGTAATAAATTAAATTTAAATTATAAAAAGAATTTCTTTTTATAATTTAAATTTAATTTATTACAATGTTTTTTAATAGTAAAAATATTTTAAGCGGGTGACGCGATTCGAACGCGCGACATCAACCTTGGCAAGGTTGCGCTCTACCACTGAGCTACACCCGCATTTATTTATCATCTATAATTATATTATGTTACATTGAAGGGTAAATTGTCAATGTAAAATAAAAAAATTTTTAAATCTATAAAAAAATATTTCCATAAATATTTTTTATGGAAATAAATTTTTTTAATTATGCCACAACAGAATCAAGTACACCGATAAGGATAATTAGTAAAGTCCACAAAGCAGATCCTGCGTAAATTAAACGTTGAGAACGTTCCCATTCTCCTGGAGAAGCTAAAGCAACAGGAACAGCAACAATTAATACAAAGGATAAAAGAACTAAAGCAGCTACAGCACCTTGAAATGCAATTAACATAGTTTCATTCCCCTAAAAAATTATATTAAGTTAAAAATTTTGAATATTATAAAATATTCTTCTAGTTTATTTATTAATCATAAGCTATGAAAACTCTATTTTAGAGTTTTATATTAACTAAAAAAAAAATAGACTTATTTTAATAATATACTATTGTTATTTTAATAATAAAAAATAAACTTTTATTATTAATTTTTAATAAAAATTAAAAATAAAAAATACGGAGAGAGAGGGATTCGAACCCTCGTTAAGGGAAAACCTTAAACAGCATTTCCAATGCTGCGCCTTCAACCACTCGGCCATCTCTCCTTTATCAACAAAAATGTATAAAATATTGAGCTTAGATCTAATATTTATAATATATATGTCTATTTATAGTATATATTATTTTTAAAAAAAAATCGATAATAAATTTAAATTCACTTATCTTTTTGTTTTAAATGTTTAATTTATAATAAGATAAATAAAAAAAATACAAATTTTCAATAAAACCATTAAAAACATATTTAACAAAAACCAATAAACATGGTAAACTTTAAATATAAATTTATATTTAAAAAAGAATAGTAATAAATTTATATCTTTTTATATAATTAACATTTTGAAAAATTAAAAATATCAATTTTGTTAAAAGTTCTACTTTGTAACTATAATTATTTAGGAGATAATATTTATGGCAGTATATAAAGTTCGTCTTATTTGTGAAGAACAAGGTTTAGATACCACTATCGAATGTCCAGATGATGAATATATTCTTGATGCAGCAGAAGAACAAGGTATTGATTTACCATATTCCTGTCGTGCAGGTGCATGTTCTACTTGTGCTGGTAAAGTTGTAGAAGGAACTGTAGATCAATCTGATCAGTCTTTCTTAGATGATGGTCAATTAAGCGCTGGTTATGTGTTAACTTGTGTTGCATATCCATCTTCTGATTGTACTGTTATGACTCATCAAGAAGAATCTCTTTATTAAAAATTAAAAATTCAGAATAATAAAAAAAATTATTCAATTTATTTTTTTTTATTATTCTGAATTTTATTAAAATCATAAAATTACAATTTAACTTCAACGTCTACCCCAGCAGGTAAATCTAAGCGAGTTAAAGTATCAATTGTTTTAGAAGAAGGTAAATATAAATCAATTATTCTTCTATGAACTCTAGTTTCGAAATGTTCTCGTGAATCTTTATCAACATGTGGAGAACGTAAAACACAATAGATTTTCTTTTTTGTTGGTAAAGGAATAGGTCCAACTGCTGTCGCATCTGTACGTTTTGCAGCTTCAATAATTTGTTCACATGACGCCTCTAATAAAGAAGAATCATAAGAACGTAATTGAATACGAATTTTTAATTGTTGAGTACTGGCCATAAATTTAAAAAATACCAATTTAAAATAAAAAAGAGAGAAATAAATAAGTTATCTATTTCTCTCCAAAATTTAGATTTTAATTATTTTAAAATCTTAGAAACTACACCTGCGCCAATTGTACGGCCGCCTTCACGAATAGCAAAACGCATACCTTGTTCAATTGCAATTGGATGAACTAAAGACACAGTCATTTTAATACGGTCACCAGGCATAACCATTTCTGCAGTACTTCCATCATCAGCAGTAAATGCATCAATACTACCAGTTACATCAGTTGTACGTACATAGAATTGCGGACGGTAACCAGAGAAGAATGGAGTATGTCTACCACCTTCATCTTTTGTTAAAACATATACTTCAGATTCAAATTGAGTATGTGGAGTAATACTGCCTGGTTTTGCTAAAACCATACCACGTTCAATATCTGTTTTTTGAACACCACGAAGAAGAATACCAATGTTATCACCAGCCATACCTTCTTCTAAAGTTTTTTGGAACATTTCTAAACCAGTAACAGTTGTAGATTTAGTTTCTTTCAAACCAACTAATTCAACAGTTTCACCAACTTTAATTTGTCCTCTTTCAATTCTTCCAGTAGCTACTGTACCACGACCAGTAATAGAGAAAACATCTTCAATTGCCATTAAGAAAGATTTATCAATTGGACGTTCTGGTGTAGGAATATATTCATCTACAGCATCCATTAATGCATGGATTTTATCTACCCATTTATCTTCACCACGCATAAGTTTTGGATTTGCACTTAAACTTTCTAAAGCTAATAATGCAGAACCACTTACAAATGGAATTTGGTCGCCCGGAAAATCATATTTATTTAATAATTCACGAACTTCTAATTCAACTAATTCTAATAAATCAGCATCATCAATTTGATCTTCTTTATTTAAGAAAACAACCATGTTCGGAACACCAACTTGTTTTGCAAGAAGAATGTGTTCACGAGTTTGAGGCATTGGACCGTCTGCTGCAGAAACTACTAAGATTGCGCCGTCCATTTGTGCAGCACCTGTAATCATATTTTTTACATAATCAGCGTGTCCTGGACAATCTACGTGTGCATAGTGACGAGTTTCAGTTTCATACTCCACATGAGCAGTATTAATTGTAATACCACGTGCTTTTTCTTCAGGAGCAGCATCAATTTCATCATATTTACGTGCTTTACCTTTACCTTGAGAAGCTAATGCGGTTGTAATAGCTGCGGTTAAAGTAGTTTTACCATGGTCAACGTGACCAATAGTTCCAATGTTAACATGAGGTTTGTTTCTTTCAAATTTTTGTCTTGCCATAAAGTTAGAAATCCTTATTTAGTATTATTTATATTCCCTTATGTTTTGATAATATATATATATATATATCTATATAAAATAGTTTTAATAATAATTTAAAATTGCTTATAAAAGGTAAGATTATTAAATCTACCAATTTTAAGTATATAATTTCATTTTTAATAAAAAAAATGGAATTTTTATAAAATTTAAGATAAATATTTTTTTATCTTACTATTATTATTTTATCCTTTTTTTTTTATAAAAAATATTAATTAATAACGGTAATGTACGAATGCTTTATTAGCTTCTGCCATACGATGCATTTCTTCACGCTTTTTAATTGTGTTACCAGTTTCATTTGAAGCATCAATTAATTCATTTGCTAATTTTATTGCAATAGTTTTTCCTGGACGTTGTAAAGAAAAACGAGTTAACCAACGTAAAGCTAATGTGATTCCACGATCAACACGAACTTCCATAGGAACTTGGTAAGTAGATCCACCAATTCTACGTGCTTTAACTTCAATTAACGGAGTAGAATTACGAACCGCTTGCTCTAAAATTTCTAAGGGGTCAGATCCTTTTTTTTCTTCAACTATTTTTAATGCTTCATAAATAAAACATCGTGCAGTAGATTTTTTTCCATCTTTTAACATACGATTAATTAACAAAGTAACTAATCGACTATTATAAATAGGATCTGGTAAAATTAAACGTTTTTTAGCAGTATTACGACGAGACATAAATAAATTAAATCCAATTATAGTTTTCTTTATATGAAATTACGCTTTTGGTCGTTTTGCACCATATTTAGATCGGCTTTGACGACGGTCTTTTACACCTGCAGCATCTAAAGCTCCACGAATAATATGATAACGAACACCAGGTAAATCCTTAACTCTTCCTCCTCGAACTAGTACAACTGAATGTTCTTGTAAATTATGCCCAATTCCAGGAATATAAGCAGTAACTTCAAATCCAGAAGTTAGGCGAACCCTAGCTACTTTTCTTAAAGCAGAATTTGGTTTTTTTGGAGTTGTTGTATAAACACGTGTACAAACTCCTCGTCTTTGAGGGCAAGCTTTAAGAGCTGGAGATTTTGTTTTTTTCTCAATTTTTGTACGTTTAGATCGAATTAATTGTTGAATTGTTGGCATTGTAAGTAGTTTTCGAACCTTTTTTTCTACTTGAATTTTTATTAATTAATATATCGAAATTAACATAAATTTGTCAAATCGAATTATATAATATTTTATAGTATACTATACTTTTTAATAACTTCAATTTAATAATTATAAAACTAATAAGTTAATACTTGTTATTTAAAAAAATTTTAGTATATTATAATTAATAAATAAAATTTTATTTTATTTTCTATAAATTTTAAGTAATTTTTGTCGTATAATATAAATTATACCTGATGGGGTGTCGCCAAGTGGCAAGGCAGCTGGTTTTGGTCCAGCCATTCGGAGGTTCGAATCCTTCCACCCCAGTATTTAAATTTATTTTAAATTTATTTGTTATTATAAAATTTGAAATAATAACAAATTTTTTATTCTATTATTAAAGAAAAATATTTTATATAAAAAAATAATTTTATTATGACATTTGATTATACGAATACTTTCTATAACGCAGCAGAAACTGAAAGTAATTTTGAAATTATAGTTTTAAAACCGATTAAAGACGAAGATCTTGAATATTATTTAATGGAGAGTTTAACAGCTCTTCGTGTTAATAAAGCCGTTATTTTTAATTTTGAAAATATTGATTATCCGCAAGCTCAACGAATTCTCGATTCTTTAGCTGGGGCTACATATGCTTTAGAAGGGAAATAAAACATGTATATGTGAAAAACTTTATTGTTTTGTTCCTAGTATTGTTACATTACAAGTAGGTTTTCATTAATAGTAAAAAAATTTTTTAACTTCTTTATAATTTCTTTATTGAAAATTTTTATGTGCTCTTTCTGCCCAATTCCAACTGAACAACAACCATTAAATGAATATCAAATTTTAAATAATTCATTTTTATTTTATTGGCCTTCTCAAAAGTTCGAAATTTATCTTTTTTATTTATCAATAGTTTATTTATTAGGTTTTTTATTAACTTTAACAATAGTTCTAAATAATGGTTTTAATTTATCTAAACCCTTGGATATTATTTTGAATGCAATTATGGGTGGTAATTTTATTCTTATTTTAGATTTATGTAGACTTTATTTAGGATGGTCTTATATCTGTCAACGTTTATTAAGTGCTACAGTTTCATATGAAGAATCAGGTTGGTATGATGGTCAAGTATGGGTTAAACCCTCTGAAGTTTTAATTAAAGACCGTTTAGTAGGAATCTATCAAGTTCGTCCTATTTTGGATCGTTTAAAACAAACATTAGGTTTTATATTTTTGTTTTTAGGTTTTCTTGTTTTAATTCATTAATATTTAATTTTGTATATTTTTTTGTTTGTTATATTGCGGAGAGTGGATTTGAACCACTGACCTTCGGGTTATGAGCCCGACGAGCTACCAAACTGCTCTACTCCGCGTTCTATTAATTATTGTAACTTATTTTTGGAAAAAAATAAAATGTATTTTTAAAAAAGTTTAAAAATGAAAAAAATTATTTTTATTATACTATATTATATTATTATATATATAATAATATAATAATAAATATATCTATGATATAGTTCTATAATATAGAATGAAAAAATACATCACTATTAAATCAATTTGCTAGAATAGCTCAGTTGGTAGAGCAGCTGATTTGTAATCAGCCGGTCAGGGGTTCAAGTCCCCTTTCTAGCTTTATAATTATACGTAAAGAAAAATAAATATAGACAGATTTAAAAAATTAATGATAAGATCATTTAAATAAAAAATAAAAAAGGAACTAAATATATTTTATGTCTCGTTATAACGGACCTTCTTTAAGAATTATTAGACGTTTAGGTGAATTACCAGGTTTAACTCGTAAAGTTGCAAAAAAACGTAAATTTCCTCCTGGACAACATGGTCAGAAATCAAGAAAACGTTCTGAATACGCTATTCGATTAGAGGAAAAACAAAAATTACGCTATAATTATGGTTTAACAGAACGACAACTAGTTCAATGCGTACGCCAAGCTAAACAAATGAAAGGTTCAACCGGACAAATTTTACTTCAATTGTTAGAAATGCGTTTAGATAATATTGTCTTCCGTTTAGGTATGGCACCAACAATCCCGTCTGCACGACAATTAGTTAACCATGGCCATATTTGTGTAAACAATAAAACGGTAAGCATTCCAAGTTATCAATGTAAACCTGGTGACATTATTACAGTAAAAGAACGTAGTTCTTCTAAAAAAATTGTAGAAACTAATTTATTATTCCCAGGATTAGCTAATTTACCAACTCATCTTGAGTTTGATAAATCAAAATTACAAGGTAAAGTTAATGATATTATTCAACGTGAATGGGTTGCCTTAGAAGTTAATGAATTATTAATTGTAGAATTCTATTCTCGTTAAATATTATTTTTATTCTTTTTATTCTTCATTAATATTATTTCTTTTTTAATTTATAGAATACTTTTAAATTAAAAATTATTTTGATTAATTAATTAATCAAAATAATTTTTAATTTAAAAGTATTCTATAAATTACCTTTACGTACAGATAATAGAAAAACAATTGCAGGTCCAGCAACAAGAACTAATGTAACTACTATTAACTGAGCTATAATTTCTAAATCTAAGTTTCCCATAAGTGAAATAAATTGAGTTTAAAATTTTATCTTAATAATAATTTTAACTCTAAAAATATTGGTTTATTTCAAAACTTTAATAAAAAATGAAAAATTCTACTAAAATCGTAATAAAAAAAATTTTTACCAGGCTCAGTAGGAATCGAACCTACACTGGAAACTTAGAAGGTTTCTGTCCTATCCATTAGACGATAAGCCCATTTAAATAATAATAATATATAGTAATAATTAAATTGTTATTTAATACTTATATTCTTTTCAATGAATCTGGGCAGTACAGGATTTGAACCTGTGACATCCTGCTTGTAAGGCAGGCGCTCTACCGCTGAGCTAACTGCCCCTATAGTTATTATACCTCATTTATTAAAAAATAAAAACCTTATTAACATTTTATTTAAAAATTTTTAATAAGGTTTTTAATTTATTAATTATAAATTAGAAAAAATTCGTTGAAAAACTTTTTCAACTTTTTGACCAGAATCGATTTCTTCCAATGGATCTTTACGTAAACGATGTCTTAAACATAGTGTAATAATTCTTAAAACGTCATCAACTGTAACTTCATCTCTACCTTCAAATGCAGCTAATGCTTTAGCGGCTCTATTTGTTACAATATCACCTCTTAAACCATCTACTTCTAATTCAGAACAAACTTGAGAAATTTTTACTCTAATTTCATAATCTAATTGAACTTTATTTAATTTTTCTTGCGCATTTATAATACGTTGTCGTAAGACTTCTTGTTGAAGATTATATTTTTGTAAAAACTCATCAGGAGAACGATCAAATTCGGAGCGTTCTTCTACAATTTGAACTCGTAGTATAGGGTCTTTTACAGTTCGAATTTCGGCATGCATTCCAAATCTATCTAATAATTGTGGACGTAATTCTCCTTCTTCAGGATTTCCAGATCCTACAAGTACAAAACGAGCTGGATGTCGAATCGAAATCCCTTCTCGTTCTACTGTGTTCCAACCAGAAGCAGCAGAATCTAATAAGATATCAACTAAATGATCATCTAATAAATTAACTTCATCAACATATAAAATGCCTCGATTTGCTTGTGCAAGCAAACCAGGTTCAAAAGCTTTAACACCTTCGGTTAATGCTTTTTCAATATCAATAGTTCCACAAACTCGATCTTCAGTAGCACCTAATGGTAAATCAATCATTGGAACTTTTTTTTGAGCTAAGAGTAATTCTTCGCCAGCTTCTTTTAATTGTCTAACATTTTCACTCATTAATTCAATATCTGTTGGATGGGAGTTAAAGGGATCATTAGCAACAGTTTCTATCTCAGGTAATAGATCAGCTAATGCTCGAATCGTGGTGGATTTTCCAGTTCCACGATCGCCCATAATCATAACTCCTCCAATTTTTGGGTCAACAATATTTAAAAGAAGAGCAAGTTTCATTTCTTCTTGACCCACAATAGCTGTAAACGGATAAATGGGACGATTATTTTTTTTCACAATGTTTAAAAGATAATTTCTATTTAAATATAATTTATTATTAATAATGATACTCTATTTTTATCTTTTCTGATACTTGTCTTGATCAAAATTACTTTTTTATTAAAGTAAAATTTTTCAATTATTTATAAATTTTAATTGTAGTATCAAAATTATTTGTAGCTAAATTTAATGTTTTATCTAATTCTCCCAAATAAATTGATTTATTTGAAGTAATTTGAGAATCTGATAAAGCCCGAGCTTTAATTATAAATGAATTATTATCTCTTGATAAACGACCAGAAGAAAATAAATCACTAGCTGCTTGTTCTAATGTAGCAGTTAATTCATCTTTATTTAATTTCGAAGAAACAGCTATAACAATCTGAGTTGCTCCATCATCAAAAACCACATGATATTTTTGCGATCCAGGAACTATTGTATGAGTAAATGGTACAAATGTAAAAACAAAAAATGAAATTGTTAATAAACATAAAAATGAAGTAATTCCTATGAATTGAAAACGAGGTTTCCCAACCTTTTATTATTCCCAATAATTGATAAAATTAAAAATAAAATAGTAAAACCAAATGTAATTTTTGTTAAAAAAGAGAATTCTAGCATTTATTTAACCTAATAGTTGTTATTTTTATTTAAGTATATTCGGGATTTAAAAACAATTATATATCATTTTTTTTTTGTTATAGTTATAATTCAAATAGTATTTAATTATTTTTTTTTTAGTAATATTACAACTAAAATAAATAATTTGTTCTTCCGGAGTTTAGAATGGATATTCTTAGTTTAGGCTGGGCAGCCTTAATGGCAAGTTTTACTTTTTCCTTAAGTCTAGTTGTTTGGGGAAGAAATGGTTTTTAATTCTTGTAAATTAAATTATAATTAATTTAAATAATTAGAGTTTTTATTTTTTTATTTATTAAAAAAAACTCTAATTTCTAAAAATTATTTGCTTTTATAAAAAAATAATTGTTATACTTTTTAGAAATGGATAACTTATTTTGTTACTTTAAATAAAAAAATTTGTTATACTATTTAAAAAGTTAATTAAATTATATAATAACTATTGTGGCAAATACTAAATCAGCAATAAAACGAATTAAAACAATTGAACGAAATCGTATTCATAATTGTGCTTACAAATCTGTTGTTAAAACTTTTATTAAAAAATACTTAAAAGTTTTAGCTGATTATAATAATGAACCGAATTCTACAAAATTAAATAATTTAGAAACTACATTAGGAATCGCTTACAGTAAAATTGATAAAGCTGTAAAACGTGGAGTTTTTCATTCTAATAAAGGTGCAAGAATTAAATCTAATCTTGCATTTAAAGCAAATACAGTTAAAAAATAATTAAAAATAAAAAGAAAATTTACAAATTTGTAAATTTTCTTTTTATTTTTAATTATTTTTTAACTGTATTTGCTTCATCAATTAACCAATCATATCCTTTTGATTCAAGTTCTTTTGCTAATTCGGACCCACCTGTTTTTAAAATGCGACCATTTTGCATAACATGAATATAATCAGGAACAATATAATCCAATAAACGTTGATAATGTGTAATTAAAATGATAGAATTTTGCGGATTAGCTAATTGATTTACACCTTCAGCAACAATACGTAAGGCATCAATATCCAATCCAGAATCTGTTTCATCTAAAATAGCTAATGAAGGATTTAATAATGCCATTTGTAAAATTTCATTTCTTTTTTTCTCACCACCCGAAAAACCTTCGTTTACGTTTCGATTTAAAAAATGAGGATCCATTTTAACAATCTTTAATTTTTCTTTGATAATAGAATAAAAAGTTAAAGGATCTAATTCATTTAAACCTTCTGCTTTTCGACGCGTATTATACGCCAATCGTAAGAAATCGATATTTGTAACCCCTGCTATTTCAATAGGATATTGAAAGGCTAAAAAAACACCAGCACGTGCCCGTTCTTCTGGTTCTAATTCTAATAAATTAGTATTTTTAAAAATGATTTCTCCGTCGGTTACTTGATATGCTGGATGTCCAGCTAAAATTTTCGAAAAAGTGCTCTTTCCAGAACCATTTGGACCCATAATAGCGTGGATTTCTCCAGATCTTATAGTTAAATTTAAGCCCTTTAATATTTCAGTCCCATCAACTTCAGCTTTTAAATTTTTTACTTCTAAAATTATATCTTTTTGAGTACTCATCCTACACTTCCTTCTAATTTAAGACCTAAAAGTTTATCTGCTTCTAATGCAAATTCCATTGGTAAATTATTAAATACTTCTCTACAAAATCCACTAATTATAAGAGATATTGCTTCTTCTGCATTTATTCCACGTTGTAAAAAGTAAAAAATTTGTTCTTCTCCAATTTTTGAAGTAGACGCTTCATGTTCAACTTTTGCAGTTAAATTTTTAATTTGAAGATGTGGAAAAGTATTAGCTTGAGAATTATCACCTATTAGTAAAGAGTCACATTGAGAATAGTTTCTTGCACCTATAGCCTTAGGACCAATTTTAACAAATCCTCGATAACTATTTTGTGAATGTCCTGCTGATATACCTTTAGAAATAATTCGACTACGGGTATTTTTGCCAATATGAATCATTTTAGTTCCAGTATCCGCTTGTTGATAACGATTCGTTAATGCTACTGAATAAAATTCACCTATAGAGTTATCCCCTAATAAAACACAACTCGGATATTTCCAAGTTATTGCTGAACCTGTTTCTACTTGAGTCCAAGATATTTTTGAATTTTTACCAGCACATAGACCACGTTTAGTTACAAAATTATAAATTCCACCCTTTCCATTATCATCACCAGCATACCAGTTTTGAACTGTAGAATATTTAATTTCGGCATTATCCAATGCAATTAATTCAACCACAGCAGCATGTAATTGATTTGTATCAAATTGTGGAGCTGTACACCCTTCTAAATAACTTACATAACTACCTTCATCAGCAATAATTAATGTACGTTCAAATTGGCCTGATTCTCCATTATTAATTCTGAAATAAGTTGATAATTCTAAAGGACAATGAACATTTTTTGGAATATAGCAAAAAGACCCGTCACTAAATACTGCTGCATTTAAACAAGCAAAATAATTATCAGAAGTAGAAACTACACTACCTAAATATTTTTTTATTAGTTCAGGATATTTATGAACAGCTTCAGAAATAGGACAAAAAACAACTCCTTCTTTAGCTAATTCTTCTTTAAAAGTTGTCGCAACAGAAACACTATCAAAGATAGCATCAACTGCAACGTTAGCTAAGCGTTTTTGTTCAGTTAATGGAATTCCCAATTTTTCAAACGTTTCTAATAATGTAGGATCAACTTCATCTAAACTTTGTAATTTTTTCTTTTGTTTAGGAGCTGAATAATATACCATGTTTTGATAATCAATTTTTGGATAATTTAAATGAGCCCATTCAGGTTCATTTTTCATTTCCATCCATTTTTTATAAGCCTGAAGTCTGAAATTTAACATAAAATCAGGTTCATTTTTCTTCGCTGATATTAATTTAATTGTTTCTTCTGTTAAACCTTTTGATATCGTTTCTATTTCAATATCTGTTGTAAAACCATATTTGTATGGTTGGTTCACTAAATTTTCTAAACTTGAATTTTTAGGAGATTGTGTATTAACCATAATAAAGATTTATTATAATAAAATTTATTAGTTATAAAAAGTTAAATATATTTATTCGATATTTATATACTTAATTATTAACTTAATTTTAAGTTTAATCATTTTTTTTATATTCAAAATAGCAAAATATATTTCTATATATTATAATAAAAAATTTCTATTTTTAATTCGCTGATTTATTACTTTATTAAATAAAAAATGTTTTCATTATGTTGTAAAAGATATAAAATAAAAAAAATATAAAATATTTATTAGGATATTCTAAATGGTAGAGCCGTTACTTTCTGGAATTGTTCTGGGTTTAATCCCCGTAACATTAATTGGTTTATTTGCTGCAGCATATCTGCAATATCGTCGTGGAAATCAATTCGAATTTTAAATTTGAATATTTCATTTTAGTATAAAAATAACAAAAAAAATCGTAAATTTATGGTTTTTTTTGTTATTTTTATTGATTATTTATTTATGCGTTTGATCTTGTTGAACAAAATTTTTTAACATGTGTAAACCAATAGCAGCTGATTTTTCAGGATGAAATTGAACAGCGGCAATATTTTCAAATTGAATAGCAGCAGTTACTTGTTGAGTTCCATGAGTTACTGCAGCAGATTCTACAACATAATTAGTTGGTTGAGCAAAATATGAATGAACAAAGTACACCCATGGGTTTTTAGTTAAACCTTTCCATAAATAACAATTTGGATTCGTTAATTTTAATTGATTCCAACCCATGTGTGGAATTGTTATTTCTGGTTCATTTTTTATTTTTTTTACCGAACCTGGTAAAAGTGCTAATCCGTTTTCAACTCCTTCTTCACTTCCTTCAAATAATAAATGTAAACCTAAACAAATTCCTAAAAAAGGTTTTTTTTCAGCAATAGCTTCATTTAATGGAGAAATTAAATCTTGTTTTTTTAATTGTTTCATCGCAGGATCAAATGATCCTACGCCAGGCAAAACAATTATTTTAGCTTTTTTTATCTCAGCTGCGGAAGTAATGATTTTAGGAATTCCGCCAGATCGTTCAATTCCTTTGCATACAGAATGAAGGTTTCCCATTTGATAATCTATAATACTTATTTCAGTCTTACTATTATTTTTTTTATCAGGCATATTTATAAAAAGATTTAAAAATTATTTTTTTTATTTTTAATAATTTAAATTTACTAAAATTTATTAATTTTTATTGTTATTGTAATTCAGTTAATAAAAATTTGTAAAGTATTCAATTATCTATATCTATATATATATATATATATAGATAGATATAGATATTTGAATTCGATGTTTTTAATTAAATAAAAATAAACTTGATTTAACTAAATTAGTTAAATCAAGTTTATTTTTATTTAATTAAATACTAGATAAGAAAGCTTGTTTACAATCAGAAATTGCATCTTTTAATAAGTTTTCTGCTTCTGGAGTTAAAGCTTTTTCGGTGCGAACAATTTCACCAAATTTAGCACGTTTAACACTTAAATTTTCACGTAAACTTAAAATGAACGCACCAACTTGTTTAGTATCAATCTCATCTAAGAAACCATTAATACCTGTGTAAATTACTGCAACTTGTTCTTCAACAGGAAGTGGAGCGTATTGTGGTTGTTTTAATAATTCACGTAAACGTTCACCACGAGCCAGTTGTAATTGAGTCGCTTTATCTAAATCAGAAGAGAATTGAGAGAATGCTTTTAATTCATCAAATTGAGCTAACTCTAATTTTAATTTTCCAGCAACTTGTTTCATTGCTTTAATCTGTGCAGCAGATCCTACACGAGATACAGAAATACCAACGTTAATTGCTGGTCTTAAACCAGAGTTAAATAAATCTGCAGATAAGAAAATTTGTCCATCTGTAATAGAAATTACATTTGTTGGAATATATGCAGAAACATCACCTGCTTGAGTTTCTACAATTGGTAAAGCAGTCATACTACCTTCACCTAATTCTGGACTTAATTTTGCAGCACGTTCTAATAAACGAGAGTGTAGATAGAAAACATCGCCTGGATATGCTTCACGACCTGGTGGACGACGAAGTAAAAGAGACATTTGACGATATGCTTGTGCTTGTTTTGATAAATCATCATAAATAACTAACGTATGTTGGCCTTTATACATGAAATATTCAGCAAGAGATGCACCAGTATATGGCGCTAAATATTGTAAAGTTGCAGGATCATCAGCATTAGCTGCTACAACAATAGTATAATCCATTGCGCCTTTTTCTTGAAGTACACCAACAACCTGGGCAACAGAAGAAGCTTTTTGACCAATAGCTACATATACGCAAACAACGCCTTGACCTTTTTGGTTTAAGATAGTATCAATTGCAACTGCTGTTTTACCCGTTTGTCTATCACCAATAATTAATTCACGTTGACCACGACCAATTGGAATCATTGCGTCAATTGCAGTAATACCTGTTTGTAATGGTTCATATACAGATTTACGAGAAATAATACCTGGTGCAGAAGATTCAATTAAACGAGTATCAGTTACATTGATATCACCTTTACCATCAATTGGGCGTGCTAAAGCATCTACAACACGACCAATCGCTGCGTCGCCCACAGGAACTTGAGCAATTTTTTGAGTAGCACGTACAGAACTACCTTCTAAAATATTGCGTCCATCACCCATTAATACAACACCAACATTATCAGCTTCTAGATTTAAGGCAATACCAATAGTACCATCTTCAAACTCTAAAAGTTCACCTGACATTACTTTGTCTAAACCATAAACACGTGCAATACCATCCCCTACTTGAAGCACAGTACCTACATTAGATACTTGAATTTCTTGGTCATATTGCTCAATTTGTTGTCTAATAATACTACTGATTTCATCTGGTCTAATACTTACCATGGCCCTTGCCTAATTTAAGATTTAAAAAATTATGTAGTTTGAATAAAAAGTTAAACGGTTTCTAATCCTAAATAATTTCCGATTCGAAGTAATTGACCTAATAAACTAGCATCAACAACTTTTGATCCAATATTTATGATAAAACCACCGATTAAATTTTGATCGATTTTAAAAACTAGTTTAACTTCATTAGCATTAGTTAATTCTTTAACAATATTATTAAGTGTAGCTTCTTGTTCGCTAGATAAAGGAACAGCTGTAACAACTTCTGCTAATTCCGTTTTTGTTAATTTTAAAATCAGTGATTGATATTTTTGCGCAATAATTTCTAAACAAGAAATACGACCTCTATCAATAACTAACATTAAAAATTTAAAAGTGTACTGATGAATTTCTTTACCAAGAATCTTTTCAAAAAAATCTTTTTTAGCAGATTTTTTCACTAGAGGATTTGCAAGAAATTGTTGTAACTTTGTGGAATTTTGAAGATAGTTTAAAATAAGCGTAATATCATTATTAATTGTCTCAACAATATCATGTTTTTGAGCCATTTCTAATAATGCTTCCGCATATGGTTGAACTATCTTTGAAACGACGGCACTTTGTTTCATTTTTGTTTTCTTAATTGAAGAATTTTACTATCGATAAATTGACTATGACTTTGTGGGTCTAAGCAGGTTTTAAGTTTAGAAACAACACGTCTAAGTGCTAATAAAGCTACTTGTTGACGTAAATAGATAGTAACAGATACTTGTTGTGCATTGATACTACTTTGTGTTGTGTCTTCGATACGTTTAATATCTTTTTCCAATTGTGCTAAACCGTTTCGTTTTATTGATTCAGCAACGGCTTCAGCTTCTTCATAAATTTGTTTTGCAGCTAATTCCGCTTGAGCAACTTTACTTTTTTCTTCTTTCAATTTATCTAATGCTTCGTTATAGCTCTTTTCAGATTTTTTGATTTTATCAAGTACCGCTGTACGACGCTCTTCTAAAAGAGAAGTAAAAAATGGACGTCCTTGATAAATTAATAAAAAGAAAATAACGGAAAGGTTTATTAAATTCGTTTCAAGAATATCAGTATTTAAACGAAAAATTGCGGTATTATTTTCAACTGAAGCTATCATGAGCGATGAAAATAGTGTTGTTGAATTTATTAGATTCATTTTTAATCCCCAATTTATATTACTGGCATCTGCTATTCAACATACATCGCCAAAAGAAATTATGTATTAGCTGTTTTTTGAATGCCTAATTTCTCTAAGATTTTAGAACTTAAATTTTCTACTTCAGATTCTAAAGATTTTAATGCTTCATCTTTTTGAAGTTCTAATTTGTTAGTTGCAGTAGCTAATTCACTATCTGCTTTCTTTTGAGCTTCTTCTAATTTTTCACTTACAAATTTTTGAATTTCACTTCGTGTAGTATTTGTAAGTTTTAATGCATTTTGGCGAGCATCAGTAATTTTTGCTTCATACTGTGTTGTCAATTCAGCAGTTTGTTCTAAACATTTTTCTGCTTCATTAAAATTTGATTGAATATAAGTTTTGCGCTCATCTAAAACTTTAATAAGCGGTTTATAAAAAACAGCATTTAATATCAGCATTAAGACTAATAATTGAACCATCATTACAGGTAATGTTGCATCAAAATCAAACATCCCACCTTCTGGCTTTGCAGCTTCGGTTTCAATTGCTAGCCAAATTATCCATTGTGTCATTTCAATTACCTGAATTTTAGCTAATTTGACAATATATCTCTCTTTTGTTTTTGGAAGACAATTAGTCTTTTAATAATTAAGACTAATTGACTCACCGTTCTTATTGTTTAAACAAAAGGATTTGCAAATAATAATACTAATGCAATAACAAGACCGTAAATGGTTAATGCTTCCATAAATGCTAAACTAAGAAGTAAGGTACCTCTAATTTTTCCATCAACTTCAGGTTGACGAGCAATACCTTCTACAGCTTGACCAGCTGCAGTACCTTGACCAATACCAGGTCCAATAGCAGCTAAACCTACAGCTAAAGCAGCTCCGATTAAAGAAGCGGCAGAAACAGTTGCATCCATGATTTTTTCCTTTAATTTTTTTTTCTTAATATAGAAAGATAACAGTTTTTAGCATTAATCGAGCTTATTTTATGCAATTAGTTAAAAAAAACTTTATGATTCAAAATAAATTTTGAATCATAAAATTTTTTATTTATTCTGCAGACGATACTTTAGTATGAGAACCTTCTAAAATAGCATCTGCTAATTTTCCAATAATTAATTTAATAGAGCGAATAGCATCATCGTTTCCAGGAATGGGAATATCAACAACATCTGGATCAGAATTTGTATCTAACAATGCAATAATTGGAATATTTAATTTTTTACATTCTTGAACTGCATTATTTTCACGTTTTTGATCAACAATAATTACAATGTCTGGAATACGACGCATTGCCTGAATTCCACCAAGTGATTTACGTAATTTTTCTAATTGACGACGTAATAGTGCTGCTTCTTTTTTAGGTAACAAATCTAATGCGCCACTTTCTTCACGCATTTCAAGTTCTTTAAGATATTCAACACGACTTTGAATTGTAGTCCAGTTAGTTAAAGTACCCCCAAGCCATCGTTGATTAATATAATAAGCTCCACAACGACTTGCTTCTTGAGAAATAATATTTGCCGCTTGACGTTTTGTACCAATAAAAAGGACTTTTTTTCCTTCCTCAGCAGAAAGACGTAAAAAATCGTAAGCTTCTGCTAATAATTGAGCTGTTTGTACTAAATCGATAATATGAATTCCATTTCGTTCAGTAAAAATATATTGGGACATTTTAGGATTCCAACGTCTTGATTGATGACCAAAATGCACCCCAGCTTCTAACATTTCATCTAATGTAACAATTGCCATAAAATAAATTCCTTTTGTACAATATTTACATTTAATTAATTTTTAGATGGATTCACAAAAATTTTAAATTAAATGTTTTTTTTGAGTGATAAAAATAAATCAAATGAACAGAATCATAATCATTTATAATAATTTATTATTTGTTACTCAATTTTGTCTTTATTTAAAATAATATCATCTAAATTTGAATTCGTATCATCATGAGTACTTGAATTCATATCAGAAGTTTTTACCTCAATTGATTTTAAATCTTCATTTAGAATCGATGTAGTTTCATTATAAGCACTAAATCCTGTTCCAGCAGGAATTAAATTTCCTATAATTACATTTTCTTTTAATCCACGTAATTGGTCGATTTTTCCTTCGACAGCAGCTTTTGCTAAAACTCGTGTTGTTTCTTGGAAACTAGCCGCTGAGATAAAACTCTGTGTATTTAAAGATGATTTAGTAATTCCTAATAAAATAGGAGTATAAAGAGCTAATTGACCTTTTACTAAACTGAATTTTTCATTCATTTTTTCAATTTGTTGAAATTCAATTAATTCATTTGGTAATAATGTTGTATCACCACCTTCCTCAACTTTAACTTTACCAGTCATTTGTTTAATAATAATTTCAATATGTTTATCGGAAATATCAATGCCTTGGGATTGATAAACTGATTGGACTTCACTTACTAAAAAAATTTGTATTTTTTGTAAGCTCAAATGAATAGCATCAGCTAATGACAATGGATTAAGTCGACTTCTAAAATATAAATTGAAAAAGATATCTAAAATATCATGTACATTTACATCTCCCTCACTTAACGAAGATCCTGCCTCAATAAATTGATTTTTCGCAACAATAGGAAAAACTCCAGGTTGAAGCTCTAGCACAGTACTTAATTTGTATAAACTTTTTATTTTTAAATCAATTGTTTCGCTATAATAAAGATTTATAAAACCAGGATGTGTTGATAAAACACTATTATCTTTTGGTTTGCGTGCTTCTAATAATTCTTCAATTCTTGGTAAACCTTGAATAATATCTCCAGTTTTTGCTCTCTCAAAAACTAATAGTGCTAAACTTTCTCCAGATTGTATAAAATCTCCTGTACTAACCCGAATTATTGCTCGAGCTGAAATTAAATAAGGTCGAGAAATACGAAGTCGAATATATGTTGAAGTTATTTCAATAATTTGTCCAGAATGTGGGATTCGAGTATTTTCAATTAAAATTTCGTCAGTACGAACAAAATTACCTAAATTTAAATTTGTTTTTTTTAATAATTTATCTAAATTTTTTAGAGGAATTGTTACAATTTGGTTTGCTGTTATTAAAAGGAGACGGCGTGGTTGTTTTAGATTATTTCCTAACCACCGAATTTCACCTTGATTCGTAGCAATTATTTCAATTTGAGCAATTAATTCGCCTTTTTTAACAATTTGATTATTTTTTACTAGAATTTTAATTTGAGCCGTAGCAAGTGGTGCTAATGTTGTTGAATCAAAATATTTATCATTTTTTGGTAATATAGCTTCAATCATTAAAAATTCTAATTCAAAATCTAACGAGTTTGTTTTAGAGGAAATAAAATTAACTTTAATTGGTAAGTATTTAAAACGATTTTTAATTTGTAATTTTAATTGAATTTTAAATAACTCAATTCCTTGAGCAGATTTAATTCTTTCACCATCTTTATAAAGTATATATTGACTACTAACAATATTAATAATATTTTTTTTATCACTAATAATTGTTTTAGGAGCTTCAACTTTATATTCTACAACTGGTCGTAATAATAAAATAGGTCCTGTGGGTGTTAATAAATAATCCAAATAACGTAAATCTTCAACAACAAATTTAGAAAAAAGATATTCACCCGGTTGTATAAAACGTTTCATTTTTTTTGAAAAAGAAACATTGTTTTTAACTTTTAAAACAATACCGGGTTTAATGATAATTTCCATAACGAAATTCTTTTTATGAATAAGTTCTACTATTCCGCTATGCTGATTTTTAATTTTTTTATTTTTTAATAATTGAGTACCAGCAGGAATATATTGTCCATTTTTAACTAAAACGGTTTTAAATTCGGCATTAACTTCATGTGTTTCTTCAGGAATCCAAAGTAAACTTCCTGATTTTTGAATTTCGTAACCTATTTTATTTATTTTTCCTTCTAATCCAGCATAGCGAATAATACCACCCATTTCAGTAGTTAAATATCGTTCTGCAATTACTTGTCCATTTTTTAATTGTGTATTATTTTGAATCTTTAATTCAAAAGAATCATTATTTTCAAATTTTAAACAATATTTATCAATTTGATCTGTTTTTTCTAATGAAATCGTTGCATTTTGAATATGTAAAGAAGCAGGAATAACTTCAACGTTTAAAGTTTCATCAATAATTTTAACAGTTCCACCGTAGCGGCTAATGAATTGTGTACGTGCTAACACTGATCCATTAATAATAAAATCACCATTTTTCAATATAATATCAAAATTTGCTGATAAATTATAAACATCGCCTGCTAAAATCCAAATAGACCCACCTGCCGTATCAACTTGACCTCCTCCTTCATCTATTTCTAGATTTTGAAAATAAACTTCTCCAGCAATATCAGTTCTTAAATCACGTGTTGTTTTTTCTTTTACACGTCTACTACTCGGAGTTGTTGTCGCAATTTCTGCTAATAAATCATCCGTTTCTACCCATGCTTTATCTTTTACTCGAATAATTGATCCTTGTGTTAAATTAAAAGAAATTCGTTTTCCATTCTCTCCTTCTAATCTTAACTTAGCATTATTTTCAACCCACCATGCATTATCTCCATAACGAGTTCGAATTTCTCGAAAAATCATATTTGTTTGATAAAAAATCTTACCAGGAAAAGGTGCATTTATTTGTTTAGCAATCTCTGCAGTAAAAACGCCTCCAGTATGGAAAGTTCTCATTGTTAATTGAGTTCCAGGTTCTCCAATAGATTGTGCTGCGATAATACCAACAGCTTCACCTAGTTCAACTAATCGACCATGTGCTAAATTCCAACCATAACAATATTGACAAACAGAACGAGTTGCTTTACAAGTTAATGGAGATCGAATCCAAACTTCTTTTATTCCGGCTTTAACAATATCTTCAGCTAAGAGAACAGAAATGCTTTCATTTTTTTGAGCAATTAAGCAATGAGTTTTTGGATGGTAAATACTTTGTAAAAGAACTCTTCCAACTAAACGTTCTTTTAAAGGAATTAATATTTTTCCATTTTCTTTTAAAGCGGATAAAATAATACCTTTATGAGTTTCACAATCCATCTCTCTAATAATGACTTCTTGTGCAATATCAACTAATCGTCTTGTTAAATATCCAGAATCAGCTGTTCTTAAAGCTGTATCAACAACCCCTTTTCGAGCTCCATATGAAGAAATTAAATATTCAGTTGTTGTTAAACCTTCTTTAAAGTTACTTTTAATTGGGAAATCAATAATTTCACCTTGAGGATCAGCCATTAAACCTCTCATACCCACTAACTGGTGTACTTGAGATAAATTACCTCGAGCACCAGAAAAGCTCATCATATAAAGCGAGTTTAATGGATCGGTCAGTTTAAAATAATCAACAACTTCATCTTTTAAAGTTTCACTTGTTCGATGCCAAATATCAATAACTTTTTGAAATCTTTCAACTTCAGTAATCTCACCTAATAAATAACGGTTTTGAGTTGATTTAATTTCATTTTCAGCTGTTTTTAATAATGAATCTTTTAAAGGTGGAATTAATAAATCTTCAACACTTAATGAAATTCCTGCTTTTGTTGCATAATGAAAACCTAAATCCTTTAATTGTTCAACTAAATATGCTGTACGAGCTGCACCGTAGGAAGTAAAAGCCCAGGCAATTACATTTTTTACTTCTTTTTTTCCAATAGTTTGATTGAAAAAAATTTTCTTTTTTGAAAATAAATTTTCGCTCATTTAAAATTCTCCTTGAGAAATTGTATAAAATTTTTTTTTAATTTTTATTTAAATTTCCATAACTAAAGCTTTTTGAACTACTTTATTAAATAAAACTCTTCCAGCCGTTGTAATAATATATTGAGTTAAATATAAACCATCCTTATCCTCTCGAATTCGTCTTGTATTATAAATTTTAATCACCGTACCAAATTCGTCAATTTCTCTTTTATATAAACATTGTTGTACATTTTTTTCATCTAAAATATCATCAAAACTGAAGGTATCAAATCTAACCCATATATAAGAATGTAAATCAATTCGATGTTGTTCATAAGCTATTAAAACATCTTCGGCATTTATAAAATAGCTATTTTTTCCTTTTTGTTGTTTTAAATTTTCAACCGTTAAATAATAACAACCTAAAACCATATCTTGACTTGGTGTTACAATTGGTTGGCCTGTTGCTGGAGATAATAAATTATTTGATGCTAACATTAATAATCGTGCTTCTGTTTGTGCTTCAAGCGATAATGGAACATGAACAGCCATTTGATCACCATCAAAGTCTGCATTAAAAGCTGGGCAAACTAATGGATGTAATTGAATTGCTCTTCCTTCAACCAAAATAGGTTCAAATGCTTGAATACTTAAACGATGTAAAGTCGGAGCACGATTTAACAATACTGGATGATTTTGAATAACTTCTTCTAAAATGTCTCTTATAATCGGATCATTAGATTGAATTAATTTTTTAGCAGCTTTAATATTATTAACTAAACCTTGATGAATTAAACGATGAATAACAAAAGGTTGAAATAATTCAATAGCCATTTCCCAAGGTAAACCACATTGGTATAATTTCAATTGCAAACCTACAACAATAACGGATCGACCAGAATAATCAACTCTTTTACCAAGTAAATTTTGTCTAAATCTTCCTTGTTTTCCTTCAATAATATCTGAAAGAGATTTTAATGGACGATTTTTGGCTCCAACGATTATTCGACCACGCCGACCATTATCTATTAAAGCATCTACTGCTTCTTGTAAAATTCGTTTTTCATTACGAACCACAATTTCGGGTGCAAAAACTTCTTGTAAACGTAATAGTCGATTATTACGATTAATTACTCGTCGATATAAATCATTTAAGTCTGATGTTGCAAATCTTCCACCATCTAATTGAACCATTGGACGTAAATCTGGTGGAATAACTGGAATTAATGACAAAATCATCCATTCAGGTTTTGCGTTAGTTGCAATAAAATTATTAATTATTCGTAATTTTTTAATTAATTTTGCTCTTTTTTGAGTACTCTTTTTTTTATCACAATTATTAATTAATATTTCACGTATATTTTTAGCTTCTGCTTCTAAATCAATATTACTTAATAATCGTTGGATTGCTTCTGCACCAATTCCAAGTTCAACATCAATTAACTCTTTAGTGTATAATTTTTCTTCGATATAAGGCCATTTTTCATCATCTTCTGTAAGAACATCTGCATAATTTAATAAATCACTCGTACCTGGATTTAATACAACATAAGCATTGAAATAAACAACTTGTTCAATTTCTTTTACTTTTTTATTTAAAAGGATAGATATATAACTAGGAATACCTTTTAAATACCAGATATGAGTTACAGGAGCCGCTAATTCAATGTATCCCATTCTATGACGTCGAACTAGGGATTCTGTAATTTCTACACCACATCGTTCGCAAATAACGCCTCGATAGAAAATACTTTTATATTTTCCACAATGGCATTCCCAATCTTTAACTGGACCAAAAATCTTTTCGCAAAATAACCCATCCATTTCAGGTTTTAATGTACGATAGTTTATTGTCTCTGGTTTTGTAACCTTACCAACTATTTCTCCATTTTTTAAAATACGTTCTCCCCATTGTCGAATACGTTCAGGAGAAGCTAAATTTATTTTGACATAATCAAAATATTGTTCATGTTTTGGCATTTGTTATAACATCCTTTAAAAAAGTCGAATAAAAAAATCTATTTTAAAAAATTTACTTTAATCTTTCACAAACCATGTTTAAGATGTTAATTCTTCTCCTAATTCTTCTTGTTGAATGACTTCTTTTACAATGTTGTCAATCGGAGTGGATAATGAACCACTTAAATCAATTGCTAAAGCTTCACGTTCTCCTTCATTTAAAGTTTGAATTTTATATGCTACAACATCAAGACATAAAGCTTGTAATTCGCGCATTAAAACTTTAAAAGATTCAGGAATACCTGGGCGTGGAATAGCTTTACCTTTTACAATTGCTTTTAATGCTTCATTACGTCCTAACATATCATCAGATTTTATGGTCAAAATTTCTTGTAAAGTATAGGCAGCACCAAATGCTTCTAAAGCCCAAACTTCCATTTCTCCAAATCGTTGCCCACCTTGTTGAGCTTTACCCCCAAGTGGCTGCTGAGTAATTAAAGAATATGGACCAGTTGAACGAGCATGAATTTTATCATCAACTAAATGAACAAGTTTAAGCATATAGGCTTTACCGACCATAATAGGATTATCGAAAGATTCACCCGTGCGACCATCAAATAGTTGAATTTTACCCGGGTTGCGTGCATTAAATAACCAATTTTTACCTGTAAATTCTTTTGCTTCTTGCAATTTTTGATGAACAAAGGTTCTCGAAGCTTGTTTTCCAAAACGTTCGTCAAATGGAATTAATTTGAAACGAACACCTAAATGTGAAGCAGCCCATCCTAATAAACATTCATAAACTTGTCCTACATTCATTCGAGAAGGAACTCCTAATGGATTTAAAATAATATCAATTGGAGTCCCATCTGGTAAATAAGGCATGTCTTGACGAGGAAGAATTTTTGAAATAATGCCTTTGTTCCCATGACGACCAGCCATTTTGTCGCCTACTTGAATTTTGCGTTTTTGCGCAATATAAATTCGAACAATAGTATTTGCTGTATTTGTTCCAGGATATAACATTTCGCCAAATTCACGAATAAAAATTCGAACATCCACAATTCGACCTTTTTCACCATTTGACATTCTTAATGAAGTATCACGAACATCTCGATTTTTTTCTCCAAAAATAGCTTTTAATAATTTTCCTTCAGGTGGTTGTTCAGATTCTGCTTTGGGGGCTACTTTTCCAACTAAAATATCTCCCCCTTTTACCCATGAACCAACACTAACAATACCTCTTTCATCAAGATTTCTTAATGAATATTCATTTATATTTGGAATTTCACGGGTAATTTCTTCTATTCCTAATTTGGTTTGACGAGTTTCAGTTTCATATTTTTCAATATGAATAGATGTATATACATCTTCATAAACAAGACGTTCACTTATTAAAATAGCATCTTCGTAGTTATAGCCTTCCCACGGCATATACGCGACGATTAGATTTTGACCTAGAGCTAATTCACCTTTATCCGTTGCTGTATCATCAGCTAAAATTTGTCCTTTAATAATTTTTTCACCTTCAAATACTATTGGACGTTGATTAATACATGTATCTTGATTAGAACGTTGATATTTAATCAAATTATAGTTAGATTCTTTTCCTTTTTCATCTTTTATACAAATTGAATTACCAGTTACTCGTTGAACTAACCCGTCAGTCTTACTAATAATTACTCTTCGTGAATCTTTTGCTACTTGAAATTCTAAACCTGTTCCAACAAGAGGTTTTTGTGCATATAATAATGGAACAGCTTGACGTTGCATATTAGAACCCATTAAAGCTCTGTTTGCATCATCATGTTCTAGAAAAGGGATTAAAGAAGTAGAAACAGAAAAAGTTTGTAAAGGAGAAATTGCAATAAAATCTATTTGATCAGATTTAGTCGTAATAAATTCTTGGCGATAACGAACAGAAATATCCTCACCAATAATTTTATTATTTTGATCAATCATTACATCAGCTGCTGCAATTCGAAATTGATCTTCTTCATCTGCGGTCAAATAAATCATATTGTCTTTTTTAATATATCCATTTTGAACTTTATAAAATGGAGTTTCAATAAAACCATATTTATTTAAATGCGCATGGGTTGTTAAAGAACCAACTAAACCAGCATTTTGCCCCTCTGGAGTTTCAATTGGACAAATTCTTCCATAATGACTTGGGTGAATATCTCGTACAGCACATCCAGCACGATCACGGCTTAATCCTCCTGGTCCTAAAATTGTTAATCGTCTTTTATGAATTAATTCTGCCAATGGATTTGTTTGGTCCATAAATTGAGAAAGTTGACTGGAGCCAAAAAATTCTTTTAAGCATTCGTTAATAGGTTTTGCATTAATTAAAGTTGTTAGTTTTTTGCGTTTTTTAAAGGATTTTGTTGTTAACATACTTAAACGATCATGTATTAAACGTTCTAAACGATTTAATCCTATACGTAATTGACTTTGTAATAATTCTCCAACAGCTTTAACACGACGGTTACCTAAATGGTCAATATCATCAATTTGGCCCATACCAAATTGAATATTAATTAAATAATTTAATATTTCTAAAATATCTTGAGTTGTTAATACCCTAATTGTTGGAGAAATATTTAAATTTAATTTTTTATTTAGTTTATATCGGCCAACAAATCCTAAATCATAACGTTTTGGATCAAAAAAACGTGAATATAATAAGTAACGTCCTTGTATTGCATTTGGTGGTTCGCCAGGTCTCAGTTGACGATGAAATTCAATTAATGCTTCTTCTTCGGTATATTCTCCATGTTCATAAATTGTTTTTTGAAAAAATTCAGGATGAGATAATGCATTTAAAATTTCATTTTCGGATAAATTTAAAGCTTTTAAAAAGATATGGCACGGTAATTTATGAGTTTTATCTATTCGCATCCAAACTAAATCATCTTTGTCAATTTCAAATTTCAACCATGCTCCTCTATTTGAAATAATTGTTACATCATATGTTCGTGTCCCTTGTTCATCCGTATTAACACTATAATAAATACCTGGACTACGAATAATTTGATTAATTATTACTCTTTCAACGCCATTAATAATAAAGGTACAACGATCAGTCATTAATGGAATTTCCCCAAAGAAAATTCTATCTTGTTTTACAATTCCTGTTTCCAGATCGCGTAATTCTGTTGGAATATAAAGTTGTGCAGCATAAGTTAAATCTCGTTGTTTTGCTTCTTCTAATGTAAAAGTTGGTTTTTCTAATTCATAATTTTGAGTATAAAAATGAACTTCAAAATTTCCTCTCAAATCGATTACTGGAGAAAAATTTTCAATTTCTTCAATTAATCCTTCTTCAAAAAACCATTTAAAACTTGCTTTTTGAATTTCTAATAAATCAAACGGAATTAAACTTGTATCTGTTAATTGAGACATGTAGCTCCTTAAGTTTATATTGTTATTTTTATTATTGTTAATAGAAAAAATGAGTAATAAAAAAAGTTCAAACAAAATAGTAACGATATAAATAAATTTATTTATATCGTTACTATTTTGTTTGAACTTTTTTTATTGAATAATGGAACTGGTGGGATTTGAACCCACGTCCGTTTTTCGAAATTATGCGTTTATTCACAAGTATAGCTTTTCTGAATTAATCAAGCAAAATAAATAAGTAAATAATAAATATATACCCAAATTATATGGGTTTTGAGATTATAATTTAATAATCATTAAACAGCAAAAACTGCTTGACGATTAAAACGTACAATATTTGTTGCGTTTAAATTTTAATAGTTCTTGATTTACGAGATAGAACACATCCTCGACTTGTTTAACAGTCATAATTAAAAAAAAACGTCGAAACCTAAACAGCCCCATAATTTTTATTTATATATAAAAATATACATAAGTAAGATTTTAAATGATTTAAATAAATATTTATATATATATATATATATATATATACATATAAATATATACATATAGTTAATATTAATAACTATATCATAGAATTTTCTGAAGTATACGCTAATCAAGTAATTCAAAACTTATGGAAAAAACTTTCATTAATTATTCTTGATATAATAGATTTAAAATAAAAACATTAGATGCATCTATGGCCGAGCGGTTGAAGGCAGCGGGCTCATAATCCGTCATCTGAAAAGATATCACTGGTTCGAATCCAGTTAGATGCATAGGATATTAGTTAAAAGTAAAAAATTAATTTTTATTTTTATAATTAATTTCATTTTCCTATTGCTTTATTTTAAAAATATATATAATATATATATTATATAAATATATAAATATCTATATATATAGATATTCTAGATATAGATCTTATATACTGAATTTTGTAAATCTATAAAATAAGCCGGGATAGCTCAGTTGGTAGAGCAGTGGATTGAAAATCCGCGTGTCACGAGTTCAAGTCTCGTTCCTGGCATTTAATATAATTTCTTTTAACAAAAATAAAAAAAAATGTGATATTATATTTTTTAGATAATATAATTTTTAAAAAACTAATAAAATATCCTTCTTTACCTATGGTAAAACTACGTTTAAAAAGGATATGGCCGTAAAGGTCAAGTAACTTATCGTATTGTAGCAATGAATAATTTAAGTCGACGAGATGGTAAAGCAATTGAAGAATTAGGATTTTATAATCCACGAACAAATGAAAGTTCTTTAAATATTGCAAATATAAAACGTCGTATTGAACAAGGTGCACAACCAACTAATACTGTTCGATATATTCTTGCTAAAGCAAATGTTTTATAAACTAAAATTTTTCATTTTCAATTATCATTAATTGTAATTATTTTTTATGGCACGACAATGTGAACTTACAGGGAAAAAAGCCAACAATGGTTATAGAGTTTCCCATTCTCATAGAAGAACTAAATGTTTACAAAAAGCAAATCTTCAAACTAAACGAATTTGGTCACCCACTTTAAAACGTTGGTTAAAATTACAAGTTTCAACAAAGGTGATTAAAAATTTAAAACGTAAATCAATTGACATATTATTAAAAATATAAAAGAAAATCGTCTATTGTAATTTTCAATAGACGATTTTTTAAACGGAAAGAAGGGGATTTGAACCCCTGATAGTCTTTTCAAACTATTACGATTTTCGAGACCGTTGCAATCAACCACTCTGCCATCTTTCCTATAAAAGATTTTTATTTAAAGTAACACGGGATTGACGGGGCTCGAACCCGCAACTTCCGCCGTGACAGGGCGGTGCTCTAACCAATTGAACTACAATCCCATTTAATTTTATAATTATATTTTATCAGATATTAAGCTTATTTGTCAATGTTAACAAATTCAAAAATATTTTTTATTAAAAAAAAAATATTTTATTAAGCCCTTGGCGAGAATTGAACTCGCGACCTTCCCCTTACCAAGGGGATGCTCTACCACTGAGCCACAAGGGCTTTCTTTTGTCTCTTAAAAAAAAAGACTGGGCCGGGCTGGATTTGAACCAGCGTAGGCATAACCAACGGATTTACAGTCCGTCCCCATTAACCACTCGGGCACCGACCCTTATAATCTTCTTTATTAATTTATTATAATACGTTCTGTTAATAGAAGCAATAGTTTAATAAAAATATTTTATTTTTATTAAGTTTGTGCTTTTGTAAAACTTAAATCATTTTGCTTTGCATATCTTTCCATAAAACGAATAAATCGTTCCCATTCATCGCGGTTATTCATGAGATAGGAAGCTTCAATTGATTGAGGTTTTCCATTAATAAATTTGGCATAAACTGTTCGTGTAGATAATTCTCCTTCTTCATCGATTAAGTACATACCCGTTATTTCACTTTCATATGATTCGAAAACAGTTGGTTTATCAAAATAAAACTTTGCAATCCCATTTAGACCATCTTGAGAACGACTCAATTTAACATCAGGAATTGCTTCTTCATCTAACCCTTTAATAAATTGAATTTTTGCCATATTTGAACTTGTAATGAATTTTTATAAATTTAAATGTTAATTTATTATACTAAAATAATCAAATTAAATATAAATTTTTAAAATTAATTTTTGTTTAAAAGTTAACATTTATATGTTAAAATTGTAATTACTACAAACTAATAAATTGGAGAGATGGCTGAGTGGTCGAAAGCGGCAGATTGCTAATCTGTTGTATGATTTACTTCATACCGAGGGTTCGAATCCCTCTCTCTCCGTTTAACAAATTAAGAGAATAATTAAATTAAAAATTATTCTCTTAATTTTTTAAGATTTTTTCTCTTTTGGAGGCTCTACTTCAACAACTTCATCTAAAGAAAAGTTATTACTGTTTACATTACTATAATTTACTTTTTCAAAACGAACAATTACTGGATATTTAATACCGCTTTGGTCAATAGAAGCTACTGTTCCAATATCTTGGAACCAATAAGATTCTTTTCTTAAAATACGTACTTTTGAACCACGTTGTACCATAAGTTTAAATGTTAATTAAAATTTAATAATAATAATTATTATTTAATATTTATAATTAAATATCTTTTTTATTTTTATAAATAAAAACAACTTGATATATTGTATTTATTTGCATAAATAGAATAAAGTTATTAACTTTTTTATGTATATAAATATTTATATCGTTTTTCTCTTGCTTTTTTTTAACAATTATATTACAAAACTTAATATAACAAAATCATTTTTTTGGAGTTTAAAAAATGCAAGAAGAACGTAATATTTTAAATTTAGGATTTACATCCGGTGCAGAAAATTGGAATGGTCGCTTAGCAATGTTAGGATTTATTGCTGCACTTTTAACTGAAAGTTTAACTGGTCAAGGAACATTACATTTTTTAGGTATTTTATAATAAAAAAGAGAGAAAAGCCTCTCTTTTTTTTTTAGTTTATGTTTGCAAATTAAATATTATATAATAAATATATTAGAATACTGGCTCGATAGCTCAGTGGTAGAGCAGGAGACTCATAAGCTCTTGGTCGTGGGTTCAAATCCCACTTGAGCCATTTTAAATATTTAAATTTTTAAATTTTGAATAATTTGTTTAATTTATTAAGATATATATATATTATAGACATATGGATTTTTTTATGAAATAAAAAAATTGATTATTAAAATTCATGATTATAAATTTTTAATTTTATTAAAAAACAAAAAATTGAAACGCTTTTTTATCTTTTAAAGAAGTGGTAAATATGAAATATAAATATTAAAAATTAATTTTTATTGTCGTATTTATATTTTGTACGTATTCCTTTTTATATGGTAAATTACTTAAAGTTTTATATTAAAAAACCATTTTTTTTTATTGGAGAGTGTTTTAAATGTTAACACTAAAAATTGTTGTTTATACTGTAGTGATCTTCTTTGTTTCTCTTTTCATTTTTGGATTCTTATCTAATGATCCTGCTCGTAAACCAAGTCGTAAAGATATCGGTTAATTTTTAAATTTTTTTTGAAACAAAAAAAGAAAAAATTAATAAATTTTATTAATTTTTTCTTTTTTCTCAATACTTTTAAAAAAATTATAATAATAATAATTATATTTAAAAAATTTAAATTTAAATAAGTTTAATACTTTTTAAACCAAAAAAGCAAGCAAGAGCTAAACCAAACATACCGAACAATACAGCAAAATATTCAACCATAAAATTAAAAAAAACAAAATTTATTTCAATTAATCATAACACAAAAAAAAATGAAATAAATAATAGATATTTTGATAAAAAAATTTTTCAAATATTGATTTTTTGATTATAATAAAATTAATAAATTAATTTTCTTTATAAAATTATTAAACCTATTTAATTTTAATTGATGTAAACATTTATATATTTACTAAAAATATGTTTTTTTTTTTCATTTTTATTTTGGTAATTTAAAAAAGTTTGTTTTTTATAACTAAGTTTTTTAATAATATAAACTTAATAAAAAGCTTGACAAAATGAATAAAAAAGAATATTATAGACTATAACGAAAACAAATTTTTCGGGAAAAGGTTTATTATATTTAGACTAATCACATATTTAAAATCATGACAGCTACTTTAGAAAGAAATGCAAGCGTAAGCTTATGGGAACAATTCTGCGGTTTTATCACTAGTACTGAAAACCGTTTATACATCGGTTGGTTCGGTGTATTAATGTTTCCTTTATTATTAACCGCTACTACCTTATTTATCATCGCTTTTGTTGCAGCTCCTCCTGTTGACATTGATGGTATTCGTGAACCAGTTTCCGGTTCTTTATTCTATGGTAACAATATTATCTCCGGTGCAGTAATTCCTTCCTCTGCAGCTATCGGTTTACACTTCTACCCAATTTGGGAAGCAGCATCTTTAGATGAATGGCTTTACAATGGTGGTCCTTACCAGTTTGTAGTAATGCACTTCCTTTTAGGTGTTGCATGCTATATGGGTCGCGAATGGGAATTAAGCTTCCGTTTAGGAATGCGTCCTTGGATCGCTGTAGCTTACTCTGCTCCTGTAGCAGCAGCTTCAGCTGTATTCTTAGTATACCCAATTGGTCAAGGTAGTTTCTCTGATGGTATGCCATTAGGTATTTCTGGTACTTTCAACTTTATGATCGTATTCCAAGCAGAACATAACATTCTTATGCACCCATTCCACCAATTAGGTGTTGCTGGTGTATTCGGTGGTTCTTTATTCAGTGCTATGCACGGTTCCTTAGTAACTTCTAGTTTAATTCGTGAAACTACTGAGAACGAATCTGCAAACGCTGGTTACAAATTTGGTCAAGAAGAAGAAACTTACAACATTGTTGCAGCTCACGGTTACTTTGGACGTTTAATTTTCCAATACGCTAGTTTCAACAACTCTCGTTCTTTACACTTCTTCTTAGCTTTATGGCCAGTAGTTGGTATTTGGTTTACTTCTTTAGGTTTAAGCACTATGGCGTTCAACTTAAATGGTTTAAACTTTAACCAATCTGTAGTTGACAGCCAAGGTCGTGTAATCAACACTTGGGCAGACATTATTAACCGTGCTAACTTAGGTATGGAAGTAATGCATGAACGTAATGCTCACAACTTCCCTCTTGATTTAGCTTCCGGTGAAGTTATGCCAGTTGCTTTAACTGCACCTTCTATCAATGCATAATCTAGTATAAAAAAAAATATTTCCTAATTTTATAATTAGGAAATATTTTTTTATAAATAATTTTAATTTTATATTTGTATTTTTAATTCTATTTATAGATAAATAGAAACAAAGATATTATAGGTAAATAGAAACAGAGATATATCAATTTATATAAAGATCATGAAATTCCAGATTAATTCTTAGAAGAATAATATTGTAATCAATTTCTTAGATATAAAAATAAAGATAGTGAAATTCCAGATTAATTATTAGAAAAACATATTGTAATTAAATTATTATTAATAATTTAGTATTAAATCTAAATTGAGGAATATTTTTAATATAAATTTTTATATATCTATTTTTATAAATAAAGAAAGAACTACATTATATATTTATAATAGAATTTTTATTTTATAAATAAAATAAAATTTATTGTAATTAAAATAAATAAATAAATAAATAAATAAAGAGAACTTTTATAGTTCTCTTTATTTTATTTTAAGTTAAAACTTAAAGAGGTTTGTAAACTAAGAACATTAAAGTTTGAACTTGTCTAATACTATCAAATGCTACAACACGAATGTAAGCATTAGGGAATTGTTGTTTACAAGCTTGAATTTCGCTAAGTACTTCTTCAGGGGATTGTGCACCAAATAATGGTAATTTCCATAAAGTCCATACTAATTCTTCAGCTTTACCACTAAAACTAAATTCAATTGCTGGGCTATAACCATTGGAAAGTGCATATTGTAATTGACGAGCAATTTGTTGATCGTTTAACGGTGGTAAGTAAGAAAAAGTTTCGTATTTACGTTCTACTGCTAAAGTTTGCATAATTTATAATTCCTTTATTTCAGGATAAATATAGATTGAAATTATATCATTTTAAGCATAATTATTTAGAGTTTACTTTAAATTGTAAACTCTAAATAATAAAATACGCTAATGAAAATTAGATAGTATCTACAGTTTCGAATTCAAATTTAATTTCTTTCCAAACTTCACATGCTGCTGCTAACTCAGGACTGAAACGTGCAGCATCACGGATAATATCATTACCTTCACGTGCTAAATTACGACCTTCGTTACGTGCTTGAACACATGCTTCAAGAGCAACACGGTTAGCTACAGCACCTGGAGCGTTACCCCATGGGTGACCTAAAGTACCACCACCGAATTGTAAACAAGCATCATCACCGAAGATGTCTACTAATGCAGGCATGTGCCAAATATGAATACCACCAGAAGCAACAGGCATTACACCTGGCATACCAGCCCACTCTTGAGTGAAGAAAATACCACGAGATCTGTCTTGTTCAATAACATCATCACGCATTAAGTCAACGAAACCTAAAGTACCTGCACGGTCACCTTCTAATTTACCTACAACAGTACCAGAGTGTAAGTGGTCACCACCAGACATTCTTAATGTTTTAGCTAATACACGGAAGTGAATACCATGGTTTTTCTGACGGTCAATTACAGCGTGCATTGCACGGTGAATGTGTAAAAGAAGACCATTATCACGACAATATTGAGATAAGCTAGTATTGCTTGTGAAACCTGCGGTTAAGTAGTCATGCATAATAATTGGAGCATCTAATTCAGCTGCAAAGTTAGCACGTTTGTACATTTCATCAGTTGTACCAGAAGTTACGTTTAAGTAGTGACCTTTGATTTCACCAGTTTCACTTTGAGATTTCTTAATAGCATCCATTACATATAAGAAACGATCGCGCCAACGCATAAATGGTTGAGAAGTTACGTTTTCATCATCTTTAGTGAAGTCTAAACCACCACGTAAACATTCATAAACAGCACGGCCATAGTTTTTAGCAGATAAACCTAATTTTGGTTTAATAGTACAACCTAATAAAGCACGACCATATTTGTTTAATTTGTCACGTTCTACAGTGATACCGTGTGGAGGACCTTGGAAAGTTTTAGAATATCCAACAGGAATACGTAAATCTTCTAAACGTAATGCACGTAATGCTTTGAAACCAAATACGTTACCAACGATGGAAGTTAACATACTAGTAACAGAACCTTCTTCAAATAAATCTAAAGGATATGCTACATAGCAAATATATTGGTTTTCTTCACCAGGAACTGGTTCGAAACCATAGCTTCTACCTTTATAACGATCAAGACTGGTTAAACCATCAGTCCATACAGTTGTCCAAGTACCAGTGGAAGATTCTGCTGCTACTGCTGCTGCACACTCTTCAGGAGGTACACCTGGTTGAGGGGTCATTCTGAACGCTGCTAAAACGTCAGTATCTTTTGGAGTATATTCCGGAGTATAATAAGTTAAACGATAATCTTTTACACCTGCTTTGAAGCCTGCTCTTGTCTGAGTTCTAGCTTGTGATGACATGTATTTCTCCTTGCTTTTTAAATGCTATTACTTCATTAAAAAACGAAACAAAATAAATTGTTAAAGTTTAGTTGACTCGTAATAGTCGGAAAAACTCAATTGGTGAGTTTTTAAAACAAAATTCTTTTATAAAGTTATCATTATCTCAACCTTTAATGTATTTCTATTATTTATTTATATAATTAAAAAATTTAATTATTATATTTAAGTTTTTATTATAAATAAAACAATATGTATTATATTGTATTATTTATACAATAATAAATATTAAACTGTTTTTATTTAGTTTTGTTAATTAGGTTAAAGATTTCAAATTCCTTACCTTAACAAAAATTTGTTTTTATTATTCAAAGATTTAATAATTTGCGTATAATATTTATTAGTATCAAAATTTTTAAATAATAAAAATTTTGATTAAAGTGTTTATTACACGAAAATTATAAAAATATTTTTTCTTTTTTCCCAATGAGGTAAAAAT